TTTAGAACCTGCTGTATTTGGAAGCATCCAAATACGTTTCCAATTAACAGCGGTCAGAAGCCCTCCAACACCTTCTTTTGGAATTTCTAGACGACGTATGGCTACAGTAACAAGACTTGGGTCACAAATCTCAATACTCCGTTTTGTTTTCTCAAGATTTTCAAATCTTCCTGTTCCCACAAGGAGTCTAGAACTAAAACAAACATTATCTACTTCCCATTTGTCTGTAAAAGTGACCATAGTTTTGTTCTAGGATCCTGATTTTAATTTCCATGATTGATCTTTTAATTTTTTTGTTTTTGTGCTTCCTAGTCCGCGTAAGAAGTAAAGTTTTGCTCTTCTTACTTTAGTGATTTTTTTTCTTTCTACTGAAACAACTTTTGGCGAATCTAGAAGAAAAAGCTTTTCAATTCCTATTCCCTGTGAAAGTTTTCTTACTCTAAGAATTTTTCTTCCCTCTCGCTTTTTAATTGCCAGTACTGTTCCTTCAAAAAACTGTGTACGTTCTTTATTTCCTTCAATAAGTAAGACTCCCACTCTTACTGTATCGCCAACCGATATTGTTGGGAACTTCGTTTCGGGAATTTTCACACCTGAGGAGCTAATGCTCATCTGTGAAGACCTTTCCTTTTAATAAAAAATTTTAGATTTAGAAAATTACTAATATGGTTGATTACTTTTTTTTCTTGGTCTCTACCTATTTCTGAAGAGTTTCAGCTAGGAGAGACCACATCTTAGGATCAACTACTGCTATATGAGATAGCATCTTACGATTTAAACCTATACGTTCAGATTTAATCTTATAAATTAGTCGACTGTAAGTTAATCCAACATTCCTTGCTGCAATATTTATTCTACTAATCCATAACCGTCTAAACCAACGTTTCCTATTTTTGCGACCTGTATAACTATATTTTAAAGCTTTAAAAACCTGTTGATTTGCAACTCTAAAAAGTCTGGAATGACTACCTCTGTACCCACTAGCTAATTCTAAGACTTTTTTCCTATGCTTTCTAGCAATATTACCTCTTTTTATACGTACCATTTATTTTTTTATTTATTAAAGAATTTTTTTATAATTGATTTTTCTGTATTTTCTACAGTTATATGACCACATAACTTTCTTTTCCTAGATGAAGATTTTTTTTCTAATAAATGACCTTTATTAGCTCTTCTTCTAAGATAATTATCATTTGCTGTTTTCTTATAACGCTTAATAGCGGAGCGTCTTGTTTTAAGTTTCTGCATATATTAACTCTTCGATTTGTTCCTAAAATAGTATAAAATACTATACTATTAAATAACATAAAATACAAGAACTTCTTAATTAAAAGTAAAACCAGATTTCTTTTTTTTGATTCGAAACTTAATTTTCTAGTTGTTCAAGGAAGACTGTAACCAGTGAAAATCAAAAACCAAATAAGACGAATTAATACTGGTGCCTTTGCTTTATTAGATAGTATTGTTCAAAATGGTGGGCACACCATTTTTGGTTACCCTGGGGGTGCGATTTTACCAATTTATGATGAATTATATTTATGGGAGCAGGAAAATCTAATAAAGCATATTTTAGTTCGTCATGAACAGGGAGCAGCACATGCTGCAGATGCTTATTCAAGAGCTACTGGTAAGATAGGGATTTGTTTTGCAACATCTGGTCCTGGCGCAACAAATCTTGTAACAGGGATTGCTACTGCAGATATGGATTCTATTCCAATGCTCGTTATAACGGGTCAAGTAGGACGGGCTTTTATAGGTACTGATGCCTTCCAAGAAGTCGATATTTATAATATTACCCAACCAGTTGTTAAAGCATCTTATATAATACAAGATGCTAATACTATTCCAGAAATAGTATCAGAAGCTTTTTATTTGGCGAAAAATGGCCGACCAGGGCCTGTTTTAATAGATATTCCAAAAGATGTTGGATTAGAAGAAATTAATTCTTATACGCCAATTTATCAGCAGGAAATTACAAAAAATAAACGCTATGAATATTTGTTTCAAATACGTTATGAGCAAATTAAATTAGCTTTAACGCTTATTAAACAATCATCACAACCGCTTTTATATGTAGGGGGTGGAGCCGTTTTAGCAGAAGCAAGAAAAGAATTAATTGCTTTAGCTGAAAAATTTGAAATTCCTGTTACAACTACTTTAATGGGAAAAGGTGCTTTTCATGAAAATCACGGTTTATATTTGGGTATGTTAGGAATGCATGGAACAGCCTATGCAAACTTTGCAGTTAGTGAATGTGACTTATTAATTGCAGTTGGTGCTAGGTTTGATGATCGAGTAACAGGTAAACTTGAAGACTTTGCTTCTCAAGCTCAAATTCTTCAAATTGATATAGATCCTCATGAGGTAGGAAAGAATAAAATTCCTCATCTTGCAATTCTTGGAGATATTAAAAAAGTTTTGCAACAGCTATTGAAACATTCTTCATTAGCTACTTCCTATGATTCTACACAAACCAAATTTTGGCGAGAACGAATTATTAAATGGAAAGAAAGATATCCTTTGATTATACCAAAAGCAGATTCAGAACTTTCTCCACAACAAATAGTAAATAGAATTTCCGAAGTATTCCCTAATGCAATTTTTACAACAGATGTTGGCCAACATCAAATGTGGGCAGCACAATTTTTAAAATGTAATATACGAAAATGGCTATCTAGTGCAGGATTAGGAACAATGGGTTATGGTTTACCAGCTGCTATTGGTGCACAATTAGCTTTTCCAAATTCCACTGTTGTTTGTATTAGTGGAGATGCTAGTTTTCAAATGAACTTACAAGAATTAGGAACTATTTCACAATATAAACTACCTATTAAAATTTTAATATTAAATAATCGTTGGCAAGGAATGGTTCGTCAGTGGCAACAATCTTTTTATGATGAACGCTATTCTCATTCTTCAATGAAAGAAGGCATGCCAGATTTTGTTATGTTAGCACAGTCCTACGGAATTAAAGGTGTACGTGTACAGAATTTAGAAGAATTTGTGAGTATCGAAAGTGATCTTATGGCAACTAACGAAGCTTTTTTGATAGATTTTCAAGTACATGAAACTGAAAATTGTTACCCTATGGTTGCACCTGGTAAAAGCAATTCACAAATGATAGGTCTTAGTAATGAATTGCCACTATCTTTAGGGAAAAAAACTTTTACCTAAAGTAAAACTATAGGCCGAGTTGGATTTGAACCAACGTAGGCGTAGCCAACGGATTTACAGTCCGTCCCCTTTAACCACTCGGGCATCGACCCTATACATAGTAGTATTATGCATAATTTCTTCGGAATAGTCATTGATCTTTAATACTTGATCGTATGTACGATCAAGTATTAAAGGTAAGTTGAATATAATGCAATACCAATTGCAGCTACAGTTGATCCAATTAGTCCACCACTAAAGAACCCTTCCGCAAATTTTTGCCACCCTGATAAACTGTCTAAATCAGTTGCTCGTTTAACTTTAGGTAATTGGCTTGTTTTTTCAGAACCAGCTATTTGACCTGCTAGTTTGACTACTAAAGGATTGTCATATACTTCATATGTTACTTGCCCATAAATAGACAAACCTACTGTTAAAATCGTTAATAACGTTATAGCAGCAAGTAATCCAACCGCTAATGAAGGAACTGAAAATTCTATTGAACGTAAAGGACCAAAAGTATAGAAAGGTCCAACTAAGAAGTAGCCATGTGTAAAACCAATTTCTGCTCCTCGTAATAAAGGAGTTAATCCTGGTCTATAAGCTGGAAGAAGTCGAAGATAAGCACGTGTAAAAGCTGACGTCGTAATTGGAGTTGCTAAATGACCTACAAAAGGATCCTGTCTATAAGGCTTAATAAAACTAACCATAATCTTCCTATGTTTTAAATACCACACATATTATAACACAGAAAAATTTAAAAATAGTGCTTTGAATCATTCTTTAGTTTATTTTTTTTTTCATATTAACATATAATATATTAAGTAAATTACTGTTTAAATCAAATAAACTTTCTCTAGAAAAAAGGATTTTACAAATGATATTAATTAGTTATTATTTAGTTCTTTTAGTTTTTTCTATAGCAACAGCTGCAGCTTTGTTCTTAGGCTTAAAATTAATTAAACTAATTTAATGTTTGTTGAAGAACTTTACCTATGGTTTTGTATTTTTACTCAACCATAGGTAAAAGGTCCTTTTCAATAACACTAAGCATATTAGATAGACTTTTTTAACTAATTTCACCGGGAGAAAGTTACTTTTTCTCCAAAGGTATTTATTCATTATTATTTTTATAAAATGATATTAAAATTATCATTTCAGACCTGGTATATACATTGTTTAAGTGTTATTGATTGGTTAATCTTCATTGAAGTTCTTTGGAAATATGGTTATCAAATAAAATCAAAAACTCTTGTATATTCATGTTCTGTATTGATCTTATTTTTTCTTAGTGCTGTTTGTATTTTAACATGGCATTATTTTTTAAATTTTTCAATAATAAAATGGTTAATAGCCTTTCAATCACTATTAACTTTACTAGGAAATTTTAGTTTAATATTTGCAACTTGGAGAAGAAATGATCGAATTTGATGAAGATCAATGGCAAATAAATTTGCCTGGAAATAATCAACCCCAAAATTATGTTATTCCCACTATTTTATTAGTTGGTGGACTCAGTGCATACAATTCAACTGGTTTTTGTTCTTTATTTTCTAATAATCTCTTTAATAATTTAATAACGTCGAAGCCTAATGAACCTTTAATAAATGGATTTGGGGTTCAGAGCTTTAGTTTATTAAGTTATGGAAGTGCAGCTCTTGTCTTATCTGGATTTCTTTTCTTTTCAGCTTTTTGCAACATTGGTGCAGGTTCTATAAGATTTGAAAAAAAGAATGAGCAAATAACGATTGCTTTCAAAGGATATCCGGGAAAAAATGAGCGTTTATTTTTTTCGTATAGTTTCCGTGAATTGCAGTGTATAAAAATTTTATATGCACAAACACCTGTACGAACACAATCACTTTTTTTAGTTTTAGAAGGAAGTAGAGAAATTCCTTTATGGTCCAGTCAAGATCCTTCAAAATTTACTTTATCCGAATCTTTTATTACAAATCTTGGTTTAGAAATGGGATTTGATACTGAAATCGTTGATCGATCAAAACAACTTTAATAAATTTCAAAGTAAACTTACAAAAATTAATGTATATATTTATATTAATGCAATTGGTAAGTAGCGGGTATAGTTTAGTGGTAAAACTTCAGCCTTCCAAGCTGACTATGCGGGTTCGATTCCCACTACCCGCTGTATTAAAACCTTCCTTGAACCTGAAATGATTGATAACTCCATAGAATCTCAATCGTTGTATGTCAGGTGGTTCTACTGGCGAACGTCCGTTCTCAGACATTATTACTAGTATAAGATATTGGATTATTCATAGTATTACTATTCCATCTCTTTTTGTTTCAGGTTGGTTATTTGTTAGTACAGGTTTAGCTTATGATGTATTCGGGACTCCAAGACCAAATGAATATTTCACACAAGATCGTCAACAAGTTCCACTTGTTAACGATAGATTTAATGCAAAACAAGAATTAGATGACTTAACTAAAGGATTATAATTATGATTAGAGGAACAAACCAACCTGTAGTTTATCCTATTTTCACATTCCGTTGGTTAGCTGTTCATGGATTAGCTATCCCAACAGTATTTTTCTTAGGAGCCATTACTGCAATGCAATTTATTCAACGTTAGGAGGAACTTAATGGCAAACACACCAAATCCAAATACTACTCCAGTAGAATTAAACCGCACATCATTATTCTGGGGACTTTTACTTATTTTCGTATTAGCTGTATTATTTTCAAGCTATTTCTTCAATTAGTTAATAGTATTTCTTTACGAAATATCCTTATATTATACTATACATATTCAATTTGAAATTTACGGAGAAAGTTTATATGGCTAGCACTGGGCGTGTTCCTCTCTGGCTTGTAGCATTTGTTGCAGGTCTAGGAATTTTAACAATTGTAGGTATTTTTATTTATGGTTCTTACTCAGGTTTAGGATCATCACTTTAAAAAAATCTCTTTGATGCGGGACTTTCTGTCCTGCATCTTAATTTTTTATTTTAATTTTAAGAGCTCTGGAATTAAAAATAAAAAGTGGAGTTAATCTTTTTTATATTTGCCAATAAGATATTCTTTCTTATTGGCAAATAATAGTTTTAAAACTTGTATGTTGTTGGATCAAAAACTTCACGGTTTTCGCGTTCAATATAAAGAAATAGCGTTATTGCAGCAAACATAGGAAGAACTAAACCTACAAGTGGAACGAAAAAACTAGGTAATAAATCTAGTGTCATGAAGCCTCCTTACTTTTATCACTTATTAGATACTATTAATCTGAACTAGCTTAATTATAATTATAATTATTAATTAATCTAAAAATTAATTGTAAAAAAGATAGAGAAATTACAAAATAATACTCGCAATAGATAAAACTGAATAAGTTAAAGACATAGTTGTTTGCAAGCCTACTCTTATACTTTTAAAAGAATCTAGGATTCCAGATTCTAGAATGTTCACAACTTTTTTATCTTTAATATCATATGTACTATATATATCTTTTATTTTTTTTATTTCTTCTATACTTGTCATATATTTAGGAATAATTCTATTCTTATCTATTTCTTGGTTAAGTAATACTTGGATGGGTTTAATTAAAGATTTTACAACTAAATTACTTCCAGCTAAGGAATCACCATAAAAGTTAGTACGGGACCAGTTTTCTAATTCTTCACTTAAATGAACAAAACTAAATCCTCCTCCAGGTAAAACACCTTCATAAAGACAAGCTTTTGCTCCAACTAATCCAATTTCTGCTCTTGATCGACGTTCAGTTGTCTCTAATTCAGTAATACCGCCAATATTTATAATAGCAGTTGCTCCACTGAAATTTTTTCTTCGTGCTTCACGCTTTTCATTTTCATAATCTGAATCACTTACTAAAATTTGTTGCTTAAGTTCTTGACATTTTTTTTCAATAAGGTTTTCTTGACTTTCAATCTTCGCCCAGAAAATACTTTTGGTTTTGGTTAATAGGACTTTTTCTGCTTGGCCTAAATATGACCTTTGCATATTTTTCCATTCACGCAGGGAGTTTATAACTTTTGCATTTGTATATAATGCTAAATCTTCAAAAATTGTCTTATCTGATCCAAAAGTTTCGGGAATTTTTATATAAGCAACATCTAATATCCCATTAACTTTGTTTAAAATTAAACTGGATAAAGCTTGCTCATCTATATCTGAGCTTATAATCAGAATTGGACGTTTTTCATAAATTATGGGCTCTAAAAGATTAAGAAGATGGCCTTCTTCAATAACTATTTTTTGCGTAGTTAATAAGATATAAGGATTTTCAAAGTTAACTATCATTTTTTCCATATCAGTGATGAAATATGGTGAAAAAAAGCCTCGGTTTATTTGCATACCCTGTTCAATTGTTAACTCTGTTATATTTCCGGTTTCTGTTTTTATTTTTAAATCTCCTGATTTACCTATTTTTTCAAAAGCTTCTGTAAAAATTTCTTGTAATTTTTGATCTGCGGGTAGGTACCGACGAATTACTTTTTTCCAAAATTCTCTTGATGTAATCGGGATACTCTTATCTTGCAAAATTGTAAGAGCATAATTTATTGTTTTGGTAATACCCAATTTTGTTTCTAATCCACGAGAATTTTGAATTATATATTTAAAACCGTTCAAAATTAAATAGGATGTTATTAAAAAAAAAGTTTTTGTTCCATCACCACTGACAGTATTCACTTTTTGAAAAGAATCTTCTAGCATAAGAAGTATTAAATTTTGAACAGGATTTGAAGTACGTAAATTCCTAATTATTTTAGATCCACTTTTTAAGAGTTTCGGGTTTATATCGTTTTTTGAATCAAATAAAAGATTTTTACCAGAAGGTCCATAAGTTTCTTCTAATAAGATCCCAACTCTCTTGAGACCTTCCTCTATATAAAAATTAATTTGATTAGATGATATAATAGGTTGTTTTCTTGTTATGTTCACGTTTTATCTCCTAATTCTAGAATCCATATGTGGCTAAGCTGGGGCGGGAGGATTCGAACCTACGAATAACGGAGTCAAAGTCCGTTGCCTTACCACTTGGCGACGCCCCAATCGAAAATCTGCCTTTAGTTAGACAGTTAAAGAATTTTTTAAGTTTTAGTAAGAAGTGTTGATGAGCTAGGAGGGATTTGAACCCCCGACACTATGGTTCGTAGCCATATGCTCTATCCACTGAGCTACAAGCTCTTAACTTATTTATCGTAATATTTTATACAAAATCATGCAAAAAGGAAAGAAAAAATGGCTTTAATTTTTGTGCTAGAATTTACGTCTGGAATAAATGAACCTATTGTACCTAATAAGATCCGTTTTACATCTTCACAAACTGATCAAACTGCAACACTCACAGTAACTTTTTCTGATATGTCTATTTTTTCTAGCTCGAATATACTGAGTCCTAGAAAAAATATAATAAAAGCTCTTTCACTTCAAGGAGAATATTATAAGTTTTCCACAAAGGATATACGAGTAATATGGTTAAAGGGAAAACCTTATTTCTTAGAGGCTATATTTTTAATGACATCAGAAAAAGAATCTATGAAATTAAAAAAAATTTTTAATGCTATTTCTAAAAAAATAATTTGATTTTGTATTTCTGAAATTAAAGTGGGGAGTTTTATCTCCCTCACCTAATTCACGAAACTCCATCTTTTATAAGTTCTAGAAATTTAACGTCTAGAATAATACTCTACTACAAGTAATTCATTGATTGGTAGACGAATATCTCTTCTATCAACAACTTTTTTCACTCCTCCACGAAGTTGTTTTAATGATCCTGCTAAATGATAAGGAAGGAATTTTCGTCTTTTTAAATTAGTAGTTTCATCTACTAAGGCTCTTATAGATTTTGTTTCAGAAATTTGTATACTATCCCCTGGCTGACATTGAAAACTAGGAATAGTTACAACTTGCTCATTTACTTTTACATGTCCATGTGAAACTAATTGACGAGCAGCTAAAATTGTAGGACTAAAGTTAAGTCTAAAGACAATAGTATCTAATCGCATTTCTAATAATTGAAGAATAATAAGACCTGTTGAACCTTTAATTCTTCTAGCTTCTTTAACATATCTAAAAAGTTGTGTTTCAGTAATGGAATAATTAAATTTAAGTTTTTGTTTTTCTTCTAGTCGCATTCGGAACTCTGAACGACGTACTTTTTTACGACTATATCCATGTTGACCTGGTAATGTATTTTGTCGTTTTTTATTTCTTATTCTTTTTCTAGTTAGATGACTTAATTGAACGCCTAATCGTCTTTGAAGTCTTAAGCGAGGTCCTCGGTATCGAGACATAAATTTTTTAGCTCCGTAAATTGTTATTGACTTTTTTTAGTATAATAAAAATATTTTTACCGTCAACATATAGACGAACTTTGAAAATAACGTAAGAATAGGTTGTAAGAAGTTGGTGGGCGTAGCCAAGTGGTTAAGGCAATGGGTTGTGATTCCGTCATCCGCGGGTTCAAGTCCCGTCGCTCACCCGTAGAAGTTCCTGTTTTTTTCTAGAAGACAAGTTGCTAAAATATGGATAAATGATCTATAATTCCAATTAAAAGTTTGTATAATAACTTTGGGTTCGTTAAAGTTTAAATAACTGAACAATTGATTTACATTTTTGTAATCCTGTATATATTCAAGTTTCTCTAATGCAGACACTTTATTTTCTAAAGAACCGCTTAACCCGGCTTTATTTTTTTGTTCTATTTTCTAACTACTACTTACCATATAAGTATATAGTTATTAAAGCTTTTACAAGTGGTCGTCAAAAAATACTGTATTTATTACGTTTTCTTTTCCCTTTAAATCGTTTAATTGCAAGATTATTTTTAATCTTAGCAACTTCCTTAAATATCTTTACTTCGTTATTAAGAGGATCAAGTTTTTTTATTCCGGCACGTTTTTGGTTACTTATTCTTCATCATTTTATGTTTTTTTATGAAGCTTTGTTAACTGTGAGATTAATTGCAGAATGGTATCCCAGTATTAACCTTCATGAAGGTGGTATGGTTGAGCAAATAATCTTTAATTTATCAGAACCTTATTTTAAAGCTTTTGAAGAAATCTTACCTAAAGGATTATCGGCATTATTTAGTTTTTACTTGATAGAACATATAAGTTCTATTATTGAAATTTTTTATAGAACTTTAGTATTATATGGTGGTGGCTCAAGAAAAAAATCATGGGTTGAAAACGTTGATCTAGTCGTTTTAGCTGTTTCTGGAGAAAATTTATTAGCAGGCTAGTAATAGAAGAAAAACGATTTTATTTAAGCGCTTATAAAAAAAAGGAGAAAAATGTTAAGAATTAGATTAAAAAGATGTGGGAGAAAAAAATCTCCAAGTTACAGAATAGTTTTAATGCATATTCGTTCAAGACGTGATGGGTGTGCAATTGAAGAGTTAGGTTTTTATAATCCATTAAGTAATCAACTTGTTTATAATAAAGAACGTATTGAATTCCGTTTAGCACAAGGAGCCCAACCTTCTCAAACTGTTCAAAACTTTTTAATAAAAACAGGGGTTATTGAGAATCTAAAAAAAATTCACTAAAATATTATTAATATCAGTAAGATTTGACTGTTATTAAATTAAAGTATTTCTTATAAAATTGGAAGGAAACCAAATACAATCAAAAAGGATAACCTCATGGACGTTATTGCTCTAGGTTGGTCAATGCTGCTGGTTGTTTTTACTTTCTCACTAGCAATGGTAGTCTGGGGTAGGAACGGTTTTTAAAAATTTGAACTTGGATTTAATTTATGGAAGAAATTTTAAGCGTAGGTGGAATTGCTTTTATAGTAACACTTATAGGTCTTTCTCTTGGTTTCTTACTTATAAGAGTTCAAGCCAGATAGGCTATTAATTTTTCTCCTTTTTTAAGATTTTTCTTAAAGAAGGAGAAAAACTTAAAAAATATATGACCTTACTATTAAATATAATATTTTTTTGTCAAGCTTTATTATTAGCTATTCTAATTGTCTCGAGAAATCCTGCACGTTTACCTGGATTTGAAAAAACAAGGAATCAAGCTATAGATAAAGTCATATTAATACTTGTTAGTACTTTTTTATTGGTTCTAATAAGTTTTAAATGTCATTAAATGAATTTTCTTATTTTTTGTAATCAAAGAATAATCATGAAAAAATGAATAAATTCAATAAATCTAGAGTATGTCCTGTTCCACGTCAACAGCGGCCATTTTTTGAATACTTGAAAAGTAGAAACTCAAACTTCCTAAATTGGGTAAGCTTGAATGAATTCACTTATACAAAAAAATTTTTTGTAGTTCTTTTTTTCAATACTTTCCTGAGTTTTTCTCTTACAAATTATTTTATTTCTTTTTTAGATTATCCTATTCGTTTATTAATTATAAGCTTTTTTGTTTCCTTAATTTTGCAAACCTTACTTTATTGTTATTTTTTTACAAATTGGGAATATATCGGATATAGGTTAGTTGAAAGAAAAGTTTTTTACGAAGAGTCAGGATGGTATAATCAAAAAGTCTGGATAAAACCTCAATCTATTTTAAAACAAGAATTAGTTTTATATAACTATCAACTAATTCCCCTTATAACTCGTATAAAAAAAACTTTGTCCTTAATTTTAACAGTTTTTTTTTTGTTAATAGGGTTAATTTTAATTAGCTTATATTAAAAACTATTTTTGTAAAATATAAACTATAATAATATGTAGACAATGGCGGGGTAGAGCAGATTGGTAGCTCGTTGGGCTCATAATCCGAAGGTCAGTGGTTCAAGTCCACTCCCCGCTATACAAAGCGGTCTATGCCTTTTGATTAAACAGTCTAAAAGACTAGTCAACTAAAATTTGACAACAACAAAGGGATGAAGATGTCATGAGTCTAAAGCTAAAACAAAATGACTTTCCAAAATTTGAAGGTTCGACGGGTGGTTGGCTTAGTGCTGCAAAAAACGAAGAAAAATATGTAATTATCTGGACTAGTAAAGATGCTTCTTTATTTGAACTTCCAACAGGTGGTACAGCTCGTATGAATTCAGGTAATAATGTTGCTTATTTTGCTCGTAAAGAACAATGTTTAGCATTAGGTGCGCAATTACGTAGTTTTAAAATTACAAATTACAAAATCTTTCGTATATACCCTCCTTTAGATATAACACTATTACATCCTTTTGATGGAGTGTTTCCTGAAAAAGTAAATGAAGGAAGATCTCCTGTAGGAAAAAGAGATTCATCTATTGGTGGAAATCCTAATCCTGCTTCTTTAAAATTTAAACCTACTGGTTCTTAATTTTCTTAAAGATTAAGAAAAATTAGAAACACCCCTTTACTCATATCTTTTAATCTTTTAGAATATTAAAAGATATGATTTAGGAGAGATGGCAGAGTGGTCGATTGCGTCTGACTTGAAATCAGAAGAACTAGGAATGGTTCCGTGGGTTCGAATCCCACTCTCTCTTCTAAGTACAAGGTATTAAAATAGTCTTTATGTAGTGTAGATTAAATTTTTTCAGTAAAATATTAAATACAATATTCCAGAAGGATGGTTCAGTTATTTATGTATTTTTAGAGTTAAGAGAGGTCTCTATGTTATTATTAAAGATTACTGTTTATACAGTCGTTAGTTTCTTTGTTTATCTATTTTGGTTTGGTTTCATTTCAAATGATCCTTCACGCAATCCTAGTCAAAAGATTGGTAACTAAAAACTGTATCTAACATTAAGGGGCTCTATCAAAAAAGCCCCTTAATATATATACTAAAGAAAAGGGTAGTTAGCTCAGCGGTAGAGCTTCTGCCTTACAAGCAGAAGGCCACAGGTTCAAATCCTGTACTACCCATCGGGCTCATCGTCTAAGGGATTAGGACAGAAACCTTCTAAGTTTCTAATGTAGGTTCGAATCCTACTGGGCCTAGAAGATAGTTTAATAAAAATGTTTTTGATAGAAAACTCTTAAAAACCAGATCATTAGAAGCGTTTTTTACTTGATTAAATCACAAGTACATAGAAATCTCTAGATAAAAAAGAATTTTTGAGCAAACAATCTAGATTAAGGAGACTTTATGAGGTTAGCGGTTTATGGAAAAGGGGGAATAGGAAAATCTACAACCAGCTGTAATATTTCTGTTGCTCTTGCGCAACGGGGGAAAAAAGTATTGCAAATAGGTTGTGATCCTAAACATGACAGTACTTTTACTTTAACTGGTTTTTTGATTCCAACCATTATTGATACTCTTCAAGCGAAAGATTATCATTATGAAGATGTTTGGCCAGAAGATGTAATTTATCGTGGTTTTAATGGGGTAGATTGTGTTGAGGCAGGTGGACCACCTGCAGGTGCTGGATGTGGTGGTTATGTTGTAGGAGAAACTGTTAAATTATTAAAGGAATTAAATGCCTTTGATGAGTATGATATTATTCTTTTTGATGTACTAGGTGATGTTGTTTGCGGTGGTTTTGCTGCTCCTTTAAATTATGCAGATTACTGTTTAATTATTACAGATAATGGATTTGATGCTCTCTTTGCTGCGAATCGAATTGCGGCTTCCGTTCGTGAAAAAGCTAGAACACACAATTTACGACTTGCTGGGTTAATCGGAAATCGAACTGCTACTCGTGATTTAATAGATAAATATATTCAAACAGTACCAATACCTGTTTTGGAAGTATTACCTTTAATTGAAGATATACGAGTATCACGTATAAAAGGGAAAACATTATTTGAAATGTCAATTAATGATCCATCTTTAGATTACATTTGTGATTATTATTTAAACATTGCAGATCAATTAATTGCGAAACCCGAGGGCGTAATTCCAAAACAAGCTGCAGATCGTGAATTATTTACACTTTTATCGGATTTTTATTTAAAACCATCAGAATCTAATGAAGTTTCAAATGATTTCGAAATGAGTCTTTTTGATAGTTAAAATAATACTAAAGTAATAAAATAGATTATCATGCATTCTGATCAACAAAATTTAAATAATAATTCCCTAAAGTTTGAATGTGAAACTGGAAATTATCATACTTTTTGTCCAATAAGTTGTGTAGCTTGGCTTTATCAAAAAATTGAAGATAGCTTCTTTTTAGTTATTGGTACAAAAACGTGTGGATATTTTTTACAAAATGCTTTAGGGGTAATGATTTTTGCTGAACCTAGGTACGCAATGGCCGAATTAGAAGAAGCAGATATTTCGGCTCATTTAAATGATTATATGGAGTTAAAAAGATTATGTTCGATCATAAAGAAAGACCGTAATCCAAGTGTTATCTTTTGGATAGGAACTTGTACTACAGAAATTATAAAAATGGATCTGGAAGGTATTGCTCCAAAATTAGAAGCCGAATTAGGTATACCAATTATTGTCGCAAGAGCAAATGGTCTGGATTACGCTTTTACTCAAGGGGAAGATACAGTTCTTGCTGCATTAGCACAATCTTTTGGTTTAAAATCTTCTAACTCTAAACAGCAACAACAAGTCGGACAAAAAACTTCATCAAATCTAATACTTTTTGGTTCAGTTCCTAATTCAGTTGTTTTTGAATTGACAACTGAATTACAGTCATTTGGTATTGAAGTTGGCGGGTGGTTACCTGCAAAACGCTATACAGAATTTCCTACCATAAATGAGAAAGATTTTGTTTGTGGTGTTAACCCTTATTTAAGTCGAACGGCCACTACTTTAATGCGTCGACGAAAATGTCAATTAATAGGAGCACCGTTTCCGATAGGTCCAGATGGTACAAAAGCTTGGATTGCAAAAATTTGTTCTGTTTTCAATAAACCAACAATAGGTTTAGATGAGAAAGAAAAACGAGTATGGAAAAACCTTCAAAATTATACACAGGTTTTAAAGGGGAAATCCATTTTTTTTATGGGCGATAATCTATTAGAAATTTCACTAGCAAGATTTCTTATTAGATGCGGTATGATTGTTTTTGAAATCGGGATTCCATATATGGATAAACGTTATCAAGGCGCGGAACTAGCTTTCTTAGAAAAAACCTGTGAAAGCATGGGTGTTTTCCTGCCTATAATTGTTGAAAAACCAGATAATTACAATCAAGTAGATCGTATAAAAGATCTTGAGCCTGATTTAGTAATTACAGGAATGGCTCATGCAAATCCACTTGAAGCACGTGGTATTAATACAAAGTGGTCAGTAGAATTTACATTTTCCCAAATTCATGGATTTACCAATGCCAAAAATATTTTAGAGCTTATTTCTAAACCTTTATTAAGGAAAAATATCACTGGAAAGGTTTTTGTGTAAATCTTTAAAAATATAAATTACTGCTCATGTAATAAGGAAAATTTTATTTGAATAAAGGGTTAAAAAGATAACTGAGGTCTTTATTTTTCCTTATTATTCCATCTTTATATATGTGAAAGGTTTTAACCCGTAACATTTTAAATAATTGCGTAAAAATAGTTGAAAGAAAACAGCTTTGTAGAAGTTCCTGTTAACCTTTTTTATCATATACGAAATATTCATCCTTTGCAAAATAGAATATTGCCTTAAAAGCCTGTCCTTTTCTCATAGGAAGTATATTTCCCTAATTTTCTAGTACTTATTATGACAGCAACTTTAGAAAGAAGAGAAGGTACTAGCTTATGGGAGCGTTTCTGCTCTTGGATTACTAGCACAGAAAACCGTTTATACATCGGTTGGTTCGGTGTATTAATGATCCCTTTATTATTAACAGCAACTAGCTGCTTTATTATTGGATTTATTGCAGCTCCTCCAGTTGATATTGATGGTATTCGTGAACCAGTTGCTGGATCTCTTTTATACGGAAACAACATTATTTCTGGAGCAATCGTACCAAGTTCTAACGCTATTGGTATTCACTTCTATCCAATTTGGGAAGCTGCTTCTTTAGACGAATGGCTTTACAACGGTGGACCTTACCAACTTATCGTATTCCACTTCCTATTAGGTGTTGCTTGCTGGATGGGACGTGAATGGGAACTTAGCTACCGTTTAGGTATGCGTCCGTGGATTTTCGTTGCTTTCTCAGCACCTGTTGCTGCAGCTTCAGCAGTATTTTTAGTTTATCCTATTGGACAAGGAAGTTTCTCTGACGGTATGCCTCTTGGTATTTCTGGTACATTTAACTTCATGTTAGTGTTCCAAGCAGAACATAACATTCTTATGCACCCATTCCACATGGCTGGTGTTGCTGGTGTATTTGGTGGTTCATTATTCAGTGCTATGCACGGTTCTCTTGTAACATCAAGTTTAATTCGTGAAACTGAAGATGGTGTTTCTGCAAACTACGGATACAAATTCGGTCAAGAAGAAGAAACTTACAACATCGTAGCTGCACATGGTTACTTTGGCCGTTTAATTTTCCAATACGCAAGTTTCAATAACTCACGTGCTTTACACTTCTTCTTAGCTATTTGGCCAGTTGTTGGTATTTGGTTAACTGCTCTTGGAATCAGTACAATGGCATTCAACCTAAATGGATTCAACTTTAACCAATCTGTAGTTGATAGCCAAGGTCGTGTTATTAACACTTGGGCTGACATTTTAAACCGCGCTAACCTAGGTATTGAAGTAATGCACGAACGTAACGCACATAACTTCCCTCTAGACTTAGCAGTATCAAATGTTCTTCCTGTTGCATTAAATGCACCAGCTGTTAATGCTTAATAATAAAATTAAGAAAGAAGTGCTTTAGCACTTCTTTCTTATTTAAAATAATATATTATTTAAGGTAGTTTATGGTTTTATACCAGAGAAATAAATAGAGTTTTTTTTAGCATTTTTTCCTAAATTTACTTCCAACACACTTTTTGATAGTCTGTCTTATAATATTTAAGCAAACTCAAATTCAATAACTTTTAAATCAAAAGAATAACAATAAACTATGCTAATTTATAAGCCTTTCACTTTTGTTTTCCAGGGCTTACAATTTTAACAAGAATCCGTTATAAATTATGTTTACAGTTCCATAATTTTCTGAGAGACTTTGTGATAATTACTCCATTAAGTCCTCCATGAGAACTTTACCTAGAAAGATTCGCAATATATTTAAAGTTTCGTTAATCCTTAAACGACTAAGTTTTTAGTATTTACACTTCATATTCTAACTCATACTATATGAACAATGAAAAAAAACACTACTGATATTATTTGTTGTGTAAGTTTGATTCCTAATATGAATATAATAATTTTTTTTATTTAAACACAACAATATCAAAAAACATCTATTTCTCAACCACTATTCTTCCCTTTAACTTTTGACTTATTTTAATTGAATATTGTTCCTCATTAATGTTTCATGAAAGCTAGATACTAAGTTAAGTCCTTGAGAGACAGATGAAGGATTAGGCTAGGCTCTCTTATAATATAGCGCGCTTTTTAAAGCCTCGTAATCTTTTTAGTTTTTGTAAAATCTTCCGATAGATTAACTAGTTGGAAGCTGTCATTAAATAAGATTTATTCTATCAAATCCAGTAAATCTGCAATAAATCTTTTATACAAGTTATTTTTCAATAAAATAACCTTTTATTCAAAATAAAAAATTTTTTAATTTGAATAAATCAGTCCATTAGAAATGGACTGATTTATAAAAATTATAATACGTAACGTTCTCCAGCAGGATATTTATTTACAACATAACTGTGGATTGTGTAACGAATGTTTCTAGACTCAGTTTCTTGTCTTTCTAAGTAGAAACCTGGTTCTTCGTAAGGACGTTGTACGATGAAAGATAATGCACAACTTTCTACACCACGTGCATTATCAAAAGCGTTAATTTTGATATACGTTGTTGGATGAGCAGCACGGCATTGGTCTAATTCATAAAGAACAACTGCAGGATCTTTAATACCGAATAAAGGTAATCCCCAAAGTTCCCAGTAACTGTTACGTGGATGTGGGTCTTCTGTCCATTCGATACTAACAGCCCAACCATTCTTAAGAATAAACTTAATTTGAGCTAAAATTTGTTCGTTTGTTAAATCTGGTAAATATGAAAATGCACCTTGTGTTAATCTCACTCTTCAAATACTCCTTTAGTGTTTTACACTTATATAGTTTTGGTTACAACTTTATGTTTAAAATACAGATTATTGTCTTGTTGTTGTTTCAACGAAGTCAGCAGTATCTGTAGATGTGTAGTTGAAAGAAATATCTTTCCAAAGATCTAAAGCAACGCGTAAAGGTGCACATTGGTCCGCTGCTGTACGTAAAATCTTAGGTCCTTCTTTAATGTAGTCACGACCTTCGTTTTTAGCAAGTAACATAGCTTCTAATGCTACACGGTTTGCTGTTGCCCCAGAAGCAATACCATCAGGGTGTCCAATAGTACCACCACCAAATTGTAACACTACATCTATACCTAAGTAGTTAAGTAATTGGTGCATTTGTCCACAGTGAATACCACCAGAAGCTACAGGTAGAGTTTTTCTAAGAGAAGCCCAATCTTGTTCGAAGAAAAGACCTTGTGGTAGATTAATCTCTGTATTAGTGTTTAATAAAGTGTTATAGAAACCACGTACCATTAGAGGGTCACCTTCTAATTTACCAACAACAGTCCCTGCGTGGATATGGTCAACACCTGACATACGCATCCATTTACAGATTACACGGAAGTTAATACCATGATTCTTTTGACGAGCGTAAGCTGAGTTCCCTGCACGGTGTAAGTGAAGGATCATATCGTTCTTACGAGCCCAAATAGCCATTGATTGGATTGCAGTATAACCGATTACTAAGTCGATCATCACAATAACAGATCCAATTACTTTAGCAAATTCTGCACGTTCGTACATATCTTCCATTGTACCCGCAGTAATGTTAAGGTAAGAACCTTTAACTTCACCAGCAGCAGCAGCAGATCTATTAACACCTTCCATTACATATGCGAAACGTTCGCGCCAACGCATGAAAGGTTGAGAGTTGATGTTTTCGTCATCTTTTAAGAAGTCTAAACCACCTTTTAAACCTTCGAATACAACACGACCGTAGTTTTTACCTGATAAACCAAGTTTAGGTTTTACAGTCGCTCCAAGTAAAGGTCTTCCGAACTTGTCTAAACGTTCACGTTCAACAACTACTCCAGTTGCAGGTCCTTGGAAAGTTTTTAGGTAAGCATAAGGAATACGCATGTCTTCAAGACGTAAAGCTTTAACTGCTTTGAAACCAAATACGTTACCAATGATTGAAGCTGTTAAGTTAGCAAGTGAACCTTCTTCGAAAAGATCACATTCATAAGCTATATATCCAAAGTATTGGTCTACAGCCCCTGGAACTGTATCTACTTTGTATGCTTTTGCTCTGTAAACATCACAAGCTGTTAATAAGTCAGTCCATACTACAGTCCATGTAGCAGTTGATGACTCACCAGCAACTGCAGCAGCAGCTTCAACTGGATCCACACCTGGCTGAGGAGTAATACGGAATAGAGCAAGCACATCAGTATCTTTGATAGTGTAAGCTGGATCCCAGTAACCCATTTCAGCGTAAGGGATTACACCTGATTCGTAACGTTCGTTTTTTATTCGTGTTCTTTCTTCTACAGATTGAAACATGTAGGACTCCTTTTTATATAGCAGTAAATTCTCTGTTTCTCGGAAATGTTAAATGGTCCTTTCGGCAATTTAAACCCAACTTGAAAAGCAAAAGCTTAATAGATTAAAATCTTCTACAAAACTTTTATAAACTAATAAAGTTTTTGTATATATCTATATTATATGAATTAATTCTGAAATACACAATAATTTTACCTATTTTAAATATTTACTTCTAAAAATTCCTTTTATTCTGTACTGTTCTATTTATTTTCTTAATTAAATGAACCTGAAATGCTATTAAATTATTGTTTTTTTTTTTATGAATAACCCGAATAATGACCAAAACGGAAATTGGATTCTAATTAATGGTGAAGTTTATATAACTAATTACAAAGTTACTCTTTTGGACCTTTTTCAGTTTTTACAAAAAACTAAACCGGGTTTGATAACAGAACATAATCAAAAAATTGTATCAAAAGAAGCCTCAAAAAAAACTATCGTGAATCATTTAGATCGGATTGAATTTGTTACAATTGTTGGTGGAGGCTAATTTTTATTAGTATTTTCCTCCGTGAATCTACAGGTACGTAGATTCCGGAGTAATAATACAAAACAATTAGAAATTCATTTCAGCGGCCTGAACTTTTTCAAATTGTTTCTTTTTCAAAACTAAAAGTGTTTGCGTTAACATTGTAATAAAAGCAAATGCTACGTAACCATAAATTCGAGTAGGATTTTGTAAAACTATCTCTTTATCAGTTTGACCAAATCCACCAACATTTGGATCTAAAGTTAACGGTTGATCAATACGAATAATGTCGTTTTTATTAACGATAATATCAAGTCCAACCGGAATTGTTTGTTCAGTTGAATTACCGTTTGAATCTTGAACCGTTAATTTAGTTCCCGTCTTTTCATTATTTTCAATAGAAGTTATTTTTCCACTTACTGTAGAAATATAGGAGTTATTATTTGTTTTTTGACCATTTGGATAAACCTGTGCGCGACCACGGTTACCACCTGCATATATCGGATACTTTAAGAAATGTACTGCTTTATCTGTTTCTGGATTAGGTGCTAAGATAGGGAATGTTATTTCTTGATTTTTCTCACCTGCGATTGGTCCAACAACTAAAATATTTTCTTGAGTAGGGCTATAAGGTGTAATATACACTCCACTAGTTTTGGATTTAAGTTCCCCAGATAACTTATCTTTCGGAGCAATTTTAAAGCCTTCAGGTAATACAAGAACTGCACCAACATTTAGTCCACCTTTCTTCCCATTTCCTAGAATTTGTTTTTGACTAGTCTCATAAGGAATTTTTACAACTGTTTCAAAAACTTGGTCTGGTAAAACAGCTTGTGGTGCTTCTATTTCAACTGGTCTAGATGCTAAGTGACAATTAGCACAAACAATTCTTCCGTTTGCTTCTCTAGGATTAGAATATGCTTGTTGTGCATAAATAGGAAATGCATTTGCAGGATTAGAAGCTAAAAGAAGTTGTGGAATGCTAATACCTATCATTAGAATAAAATCAAAAAAATTTTTGATTTTTTTATCCCATTTATTTTGCATACAATTTTTTTAACTGTTAAAATAAAGAAAAAATAAACACAATTTAAATTTGTTAAAAACAAAAAAATATTAAGTAATAATACCAAGCTTTTCTAAGGCAAATAAAAAAGCACTCCCTGTTAAGTATAGAACAACAATAGCTATTGTAAAAACTATTTGTGTAATAGGATCTGTGGATGGAGTTATAACAGCTGCAATAACTGTAGAAATTAGGAGGACATAACGAAGCCAATTCAAACAATTTTTTGCTGTACAAAACCCAATAAAACCTAATAATATTTGAATTACAGGAATCTGAAAACTATAAATACAGCCAAGAAATAATGTCCAAAGAAAATCTACATAGTCTTGAAAAGACCACAAAGGTTCAAGAATATCTTTCGTATAAGAAAAGAAAAAAGTTAATGCTGCAGGGGCAACAACTTTATATGCGTAGATACAGCCAGCAAAAAATAAAAGAAATGATAGAAATAATAAACTACCAAAAGCGAATTTTTCTTTACTTAATAATGCTGGAAACAGATAACAAATAATGGAAATGATTACTAAAGGACTTTCTATTAAAAGAGCCGTCGAAATTGACAGTTTAAAACTTAAAAAAAAATATTCATCAGGTGAAGGTTGAAAAAATTTTATTCCTTCAATTGCTCCTTGTAGAATTTGTGCTAATGCTTTGGTTTGTGTTAAACAAAGTCCGACTAAAAAAATTAATAGAATAACTAATTGAAAAAGACGCTCTCTTAGCTCTTGATTATGTTCACTAAGACCTAAGTAAATTCTTGAGCCTATTTGACTATCTAGTTTAGTTGAATTTAATTTAAACAACATATATTTTTTCTATGTATTTGTAGTATTCAGAATTTAAAACTGAATACTACATTTTATCATAAGAATCTAGTTGTTACGATTTGATTGATCAAAAGTTAGTGCTTGGTATCTAGCAAGTGCTCTTTTTAAATTTATTGTATTTAAAAGTTTTTCATTTTGCTTAGTTGATTTTGCCAATGCTTGAATAACTTGATCTAATTCTTTTTTCGCTTGATCTACATCAATTGTGATATCTGAAAGTTCTTCAACTTGTCGAACAATTATTTTTAAGTTATTATCTTTTATTTCGGCAATTCCATCTAATATAACAATTGGTATCCAATTGTTATCAGCTTTAACTCGTAATACACCTATATCAAGAGCTGTTAATAAACGTGTGTGATTAGGTAGAATTCCAAGTTCACCAGTAGTAGTCGGTAAAACAACTTCTTTTACTTTCCAATTGGCGATTGTCCGATTAGTAGCAAAGAGATTTGTGGTGATTAACATTATGTACACCTCCTAAAAATTGATTATTTTAATTTCTTTGCTTTTTCAACAACTTCAGATATATCTCCTACAAGATAAAAAGCTTGTTCTGGTAAAGCATCTAATTCACCAGCTACAATTGATTGGAATCCTTTAATAGTATCTCTTAACGGTACATATTTTCCAGCAAGACCTGTAAACACTTCTGCCACAAAGAAAGGTTGAGATAAGAATCTTTCAATTTTTCTTGCACGAGCTACAATTAATTTATCTGATTCAGATAACTCATCAATACCTAAAATCGCAATAATATCTTGTAATTCTTTATAACGTTGAAGAGTTTCTTTTACTGCTTGAGCAGTATTGTAATGTTCTTCTCCAACAATTAAAGGTTCAAGCATTGTAGATTTTGAAGCTAAAGGGTCCACAGCAGGATAAATACCCTTAGCAGCTAAATTTCTTGAAAGTACAGTTGTTGCATCAAGGTGAGCAAATACTGTAGCAGGAGCCGGGTCAGTTAAGTCATCGGCAGGTACATAAACCGCTTGAATAGAAGTAATTGAACCTTTTAATGTAGATGTAATACGTTCTTGTAACATACCCATTTCACTTGCAAGAGTAGGCTGATAACCAACGGCTGATGGTACTCGACCTAATAAAGCAGATACCTCTGAACCAGCTTGTACAAATCTGAAAATATTATCAATAAAGAATAATACATCTTGGTTTTGTACGTCACGGAAATATTCGGCCATTGTCAAAGCACTTAAGGCTACACGCATGCGTGCTCCTGGGGGTTCATTCATTTGACCATAAACCAGAGCAACTTTTGATTTTGCTAAATCAGATGCTACAATTACACCAGATTCAATCATTTCTCGGTATAAATCATTACCTTCTCGTGTACGTTCACCTACACCAGCAAACACAGAAACTCCACCATAAGCCTTTGCAACATTGTTGATAAGCTCCATGATAAGTACAGTTTTTCCTACACCAGCACCACCAAATAAACCAATTTTACCACCTTTTTTATAAGGAGCTAATAAATCCACAACTTTAATACCCGTTGCAAAAATTAGAGGTTTTGTTTCTAATTCATAAAACGCAGGTGCTCCTCTATGAATTGGCCATGTAAGTTCAGGTGATTCTATTGCTACAAGATTATCAATTGCTTGACCAAGTACATTGAAAATTCTTCCTAAAACTTGGTTTCCTACAGGTACAGAAATTGGTCGACCTGTATCTACAGCGATATAATTACGGGCTAAACCTTCAGTAGGATTCATAGCAATTGTACGTACCGTACTTCCACCAATCATTTGTTGTACTTCTGCAACTACTTGTACATATTTTGCTAATTTTGAAGAAGAAGAATCCATAATTTCAATCGCAGTATAAATTTCTGGGATTGTTCGTCCTTTATAACGGATATCGATTACTGGACCAATAACTTGAGATACCTTTCCACCTACAGGTCCAAGAAAGGCAAATTCTGAAGACTTAGTACGCATATTGATTTAAAACATTATTATTGACATTAGAAAATAAATAGGGTTTCCCTTAAAAGATGTGAAATATTTTACTTGGATTCACGACCAGTTGTAACGAGCCAGTTTTCAGCTTCAATATAGTTGTTTGGAGCTAAGCGAATGGCTTCTTTCCAATAATCGGCAGCTTTATTAAAAAGTTTCTTTGCGATTTCAGACTGACGCTTTTCAGATGATTTAACACCTTGGTAATGATAAATAACAGCTATATTATTATAAGCTTGAGAAAGTTTAGGATTTAATTCTAAAGATTGGTGATAATATTGAAGAGCTGTCGAATATTCCCCATTATTCGAGTAAATTAGAGCAATATTATAAAGAATATAACTTCTATCTATAGGATCTTCTTCTAATTGAAGAGCTTCATAATAACTTTCAAGAGCTTGTGCATATTGTCCTTCTGACTGTGCAACTAAACCCTCTTTATAATATGTAAATGCTTCTTTTTCTTGTTGGCTAGCAGGTAAAACTTTTATAAGTATATCAGCAAGGATAGTAAAAGTTTTATCAAGAAAATTATCATTCTTTTGTGAACGATTCATAATTCTGGGAAAATTAAATTCTTAATTGTGAAATCAAAATCAATTAAATAGCTTTATGAGGTACAAAAGGGAATAATCCCAAAAGTCTAGCATGTTTTATAGCTTTTTTTAATCGATTTTGTTGGATTTTTGTTAGTCGACTTACTCGTCGTCCTAAGATTTTTCCGTAACTTGTAGTAAACGAACGTAACAAAAGTAAATCTTTATAATCAATTTGACGATTCAAACTTAATGGAGAAAGTTTTGATTTAGTTCTTACCATATAAATTATTTAGTTTCCTTGTGTATAGTATGCGAATTACAATAAGGACAAAATTTCTTTTGTTCTAATCTAGCTGGAGTATTTCTTCTATTTTTTTTTGTTGTATAACGTGAAACACCTTCTGTTCTTTTATTAGAGTTTGTACGACAACTTGTACATTCAAGATGGATAATAATTCGGCTACCTTTTTGTTTTGCCATTTTTTTTTTTATTTGTAAATTTTTTATAGAATGCTATATAGTTAATTATAAGAAAATTTTAATGTTAAGCTAGTCAAACGATAGTGTTATTATCTCATTTTATTTAATAAAATTGTCTAGCTCAAACTCTTCAAAAAGATTATAATTTTAAACAAACATTATTAAACCCTATGGCTAATATTAAATCTGCTAAGAAAAAGGTTCGTGTAGGACAAAGAAATTTAATTTTAAACCGCTTTTATAAATCAACTGTAAAAACTTTATTAAAAAAATATCGTGTTGCTATAAAAAATTTTGAAGTGAACAAAGATTTGGAAACTTATGAATTGTTAAAAGCATTAATATCAAAAATTTATAGCAGGATCGATAAAGCAGCCAAGAAAAAGGTTTTTCATCCTAGAAAGGCTGCTCGTCAAAAATCTAGGATTAGTAAACTATTTAAAAAAGTTAGTTTATCTTAATCTAAATATAATCTAAATAGGGTTAGGAAAAATCCTAACCTTAGAAGGTTTTTTGAATTAAATAATTAAGGAGATACAACGAATTCATGCGAAAGGTTTTTCTGGCAAACATTCCTGATTTAGTAGAAATTCAGAAAAGCAGTTTTTGCTGGTTTCTAGAGGAAGGTTTAGGTGAAGAGTTAAAGCAACTTTCAACATTAGGTGATTTTATGGAAACTATTGAGGTACGATTTTTCCATAATGAATTTTATTTTCATGCCCCGTTTAGAATACCCTATGAATCTCGTAGAGATAAGCTAACTTATTCTATTAGATTGTATATGCCTATTGAAGTCGAGGACAAACGAACACAAAGTATTGAATTACATACTTTATGTTTATGTGAATTGCCTTTAATGACTGATCGAGGAACTTTTGTAATAAATGGATGTGAGCGAGTTATACTTGGTCAAATTGTTAGAAGTCCTGGAATTTATTACAGAGTGGACTCTGTTAATAGTCATATTTCAACAATAGGTGCAACATTAATTTCAAGTCGAGGTTCTTGGTTATATTTTGAATATGATCGAGAAAAACTTATATGGATCAAAACAGATCGTATTGAAAAAATACCCATTTCTATTTTGTTAGAAGATATAGGTAGCCAATCAGAAACTATTTTTTCTCATTTAGAAAATTCTCATTACTTTGATTACATTTTAGTACATGCTAAGAAAATTTATACTAAAGGATCAGATTTTCCATATGAAGAATACAATTCCCGGTGGGAATTATTAAAAGGTGAAATTTTTGATAATCGATATTATAGTTTAGGAAAAGTTGGTAGATATAAGGTAAACAAAAAATTAGGTATTTCACTAGCTCAAAGGGTTCAAACATTAACATTACATGATATTGTTGAAATTGTTGATTATTTAATAGGTTTAAGAGTATTAATCGGTAATATTGATGATATTGATAGCTTAGAGAATAGAAGAATTCGATCTGTAGGTGAACTCCTGCAAGTCCAGTTTTCACATGCTTTTCTAAGATTTGGTGCTTTTCTTGAAGAGAAGAGGGATATGATGAATAGTATTGATCTAAGTGTTCTTATTAACCCTTTTCCTATTCAATCTGCAGTAGACGAGTTTTTTGCAACAAATCCTTTATCACAATATTTAGATCAAATTAATCCATTAGCAGAATTAATCCATAAACGAAGAGTTACTGTTTTAGGTCCGGGCGGAATACCATTTGAAAAAGCTAGTCTTGCAATTCGGGATATTCACCCAAGTTATTATGGAAGACTGTGCCCAATTGATACTCCTGAAGGTGAAAAAGCAGGTTTAGTGGCCTCTCTCGCAACTTTTGTTCAAACTGATGAACAAGGATTTTTAAAAACTCCTTTCTTTTCGATTAGAGAAGGAAAAATAAAAGGTTTAAGCTTTTTAAATGTTGGACAAGAAGATGGTAAAACAATAGCAATGGGTGATAGTTTGGTTAATACAAAAGGTTTTCTTTTGACAAAACGAATAGGTGTGAAAGAAAATGAAGAATTTCGATTAACTTCTCCGTCTGAAGTTGATTATCTTTCTGTATCGCCTTTTCAACTTTTTTCTCCTGCTGTTGGTTTAATACCTTTCTTTGAGCACGATGATGCAAATAGAACTCTTATGGGCGCACATATGCAACGTCAAGCTGTTCCTCTTTTAAGACCTCAAAAACCAATTGTGGGAACTGGAATAGAATTACATTTAGCTCTGGAATCAGGTTCGTTAGTACTAAGTTATAGTAAAGGAAGTGTTCGTTTTGTTTCTTCAAATTCTATTTGGATACGGGATCATTTTGGTAAAACCATAATTTATAGATTAGAAAAATTTCAGTCATCAAATCAATCAACTATCCTTAGTCAACGACCGTTAGTATGGGTGGGAGAAAAAGTCGACAGTGGAAGTCTTATTGCAGATGGTCCTAGTACAGATGAAGGTGAATTAGCCTTAGGAAAAAATGTAACCGTTGCTTATATGCCTTGGGCAGGTTTTAATTATGAAGATGCGATAGTTGTAAGCGAACGTTTAGTATATGAAAACATTTTTACTTCAATACATATTGAAAAATTAGAAGTCGAAATAGAAGATAATGATCGTGGACCTGACTATGTAACACGCGATTTACCTGAAAGCAGTGCAGAAAAATATCGCTTAAGAAATCTAGATGAAAATGGTTTAGTTTATATTGGCGCATATGTTCAACCTGGTGATGCTATCATTGGAAAACTTTCGCCAAAGCGAAGAGAAAATACTTATGGTAGATTATTGGAAGAACTTTTTGGAGATGCAACTTCAGTTGCCGATACATCATTACGAGTTCCTTTAGGAATGGTCGGAAGAATTTTAGATGTTAGAGTCCTTGATAGGGAAACAGCTCTAGATATCCCACCCAAAATTCTGTCTATTATTCAAGTCTTTATAGCTAACATAAGACGAATGCAAATTGGAGATAAAATGGCAGGTCGACATGGGAACAAAGGTGTAATTTCCAATGTAGCCCCATTAGCGGATTTACCGTTTTTACCGGATGGGACGTTAGTTGATATCATTTTGAACCCTTTAGGAGTTCCATCACGTATGAATGTAGGTCAATTATTTGAATGTCTTTTAGGATGGGCTGGTGAAAAATTGGAAAAGAGATTTAAAGTTTTTCCGTTTGATGAGATTTATGATGTAGAAGCATCAAGAACTTTAGTTTATGAACAATTAAATCAAACTAAACAACAATTTTCACCTCAACAAATTACATTAAATAAATTTTCTCCCGGAAAAGTCCTTTTGCGGGATGGAAGAACAGGTTTACCTTTTGATAACCCTATAACTGTTGGTAAACCTTATATGCTAAAACTAATTCATTTAGTTGATGACAAAATTCATGCTAGATCAATAGGTCCTTATTCTGTAATTACTCAGCAACCCCTAGGAGGACGATCACGTGAAGGAGGACAAAGATTTGGAGAAATGGAAGTATGGGCTTTAGAAGCTTATGGAACCGCACATAGCTTACAAGAATTGTTAACTTTAAAATCAGATGATATACCGGGAAGATTAAAAGCATATAAAGCTATTGTGGGTCATAACCAAATGCCTTCACCAGGGATTCCAGAATCTTTTCGTGTTTTACTTCGTGAACTAAGATCATTAGCTGTCGATATTCATGCTCTAAGGTTTATGGCCTTTTCATCAGGTAAGCTTGAGCCATCTCTAAAACCAGTAAAATTTTAAAAAATATATGCTTTCTGAAAAAAACATGATAGCAAAAAAAGAGATCATTAAAAAAGATTTAAAAAGAAAAAATTTGAATAAGTTAAGACCTATTTCTCCGCAACTTAGTAGAAATAGATTTGAAATGGTAGGGGTAAAATTAGCGTCACCACAAAAAATTAGGGAATGGAGTGAAAGAACACTCCCTAACGGAGAAATTATCGGAGAAATTCGTAAACCGGACACTATGAATTATCGAACGGGTCGTCCAGAACCAGATGGTCTACTTTGCGAAAAAATTTTTGGTCCACTTAGAAGTTGGGAATGTGCTTGTGGACAATATAAATTTCGACCAAAAACAAAACCCTTCTATTGTCAAAATTGTGGTGTTGAAGTAACGGAAAGTCATGTTCGTAGACATAGAATGGGACACGTTACATTAAATTATCCAATTACTCATACTTGGTATTTAAAAGGATCACCAAGTTATCTGAGTATAGTTTTAGATCAACCATTAAAAGAGCTTGAAACAATTGTTTATTTGGTTGAAGAGGAAAAAACTTTAGAAGAACTTGAAAATGAAGCACGTGAATCTGTAAAACGATTACTAGGTCCCAGCTTTCAATTGGATGAGATAGCTGATTCGGAAAAAGATGAAAATCAATTAGAAAAATGGCTAATTGATTGGATTCAAAAAACTAAGAATATTAATTTTAAGTTGAATTTTGAAGAAGATGAAACAACAGCTTTTGGCTTAAAGAAAGAACAGATTAAAAAAGTTGTAGAAATGGAGGATTTAAGAACAAACAAACGTATTTCACGAGCAAAGAAAACAACTACATATCAAGAATGGGTAGATGATGAAGTAAATGCTTTATTACTTGCTGATCATGGGTCAAAGCGTATTTTAAATATGCTAGAGTCTTTAGACCTTCCTCACGAAATAAAAAATTTAAGAGATGACCTTTTACATTCATCTCTAAGTAAAAGAGAGAGATTATTAAAAAGACTTAGATTGCTAGAAACTTTTATTGCAACTAAAACTGATCCATCTTGGATGGTTCTAACAGTCTTACCTGTTTTACCTCCAGCGTTACGTCCTGTATTTGAATTACCAAATGGAACATATATGAGTTCTGAATTTAATGAACATTATCGTCGCATCGTAATGCGTAATAATCGGCTTATTAGATTTTGTGAACAAATTGTTCCAGATTTTGTTGTAATAAATGAAAAAATTTTAATCCAAGATGCAGTTGATGATTTAATTGATAATGGGAGTCGATTTGGTAGAGAATCATATGGACCAAGAAATAAACCGCTTCGATGTTTAAATGATTTAATAGCCGGAAAAGAAGGAAGATTTCGACAAAATTTACTAGGTAAGAGAGTTGATTATTCGGGTCGATCAGTTATTGTAGTTGGTCCAACCTTAATGTTAGATCAATGTGCTTTACCTTATGAAATGGCTTTAAACTTATTTGGACCTTATTTGATTTATAAAATAAGGGAAATAATTCCTAGAGCACGAGAGTTAGATACAAGCGATCTGACAGCAGCCTTACAAAGAAATTATCCAATAGTTTGGACTTTACTAACTATTCTTGTATCTGTTTCATTAGTACTTTTAAATAGGGCTCCAACTTTACATAGATTAGGGATTCAAGCTTTTCGCCCAATATTAACAACTGGAAGAGCTATTCAATTACATCCCTTAGTTTGTCCTGGTTTTAATGCGGATTTTGATGGAGATCAAATGGGTGTCCATTTACCTTTAACACGAAAAACCCAACTCGAAGCATATCGAATGCTTTCTTCTAATAATCTTCTTTCGCCAGCAACAGGTAGACCGATTTTAACACCAAGCCAGGATATTGTATTAGGTTGGTATTATTTAACCACTAGAACTTTACCGAAAACTAAAGGGGCGAATCGGTATTTTACAACATTTGGAGAAATATCTGAGTCATTGGAACATGAAAAAATATGTTTACATTCTTCATTATGGTTAAAATATTCTGGTAAATTAACAGGTTTAAATAATCAAAAATTAATAAGAATAGAGAAATTACCAAATAATTGCTTCTTAGAAATTTATGATGATCTACAGATAAAAAAAGATAAGCAGGGACAAATCTTTTCTGCCTATATTCGAACAACTCCTGGTAGAATTTTAATTAATGAGCTTTTAGCAGCTGCTATCTATGCCCGACCTATTGGGATTAAATAATTACTTTAGTAATGATATTTAGAATATAAAAACATAAAAAGATGCAACAATCATTTTCCAAAATAAATTTAAAGAAGAAGTTAGAGTTCCATTCCAGAAGCTTTATCTTTCTTAATCAAGTAATTACTAAGAAAGATATAGAAGAAATACTGTCTTGGATGTTCAGAAATTATGGTATTCGAAAAACCTGTATGCTTGCCGAATTATTAAAGGAAGCAGGTTTTAATTACGCTACCCAAGGTGGATTATCCATTAATTTAGAAGATTTAAAAGTACCACGCTCCAAAACACCTCTTGTTACTTCTACTATTACTGAATTAGAAAAGGGAGAAGTTAACTATAAGAGGGGGCTATTAACAAGTTCTGAATGGTTTCAAAAACAAGTAATGGCATGGAATTTAACAAGTGAATTACTAAAAAATGAAATTGTAGAATTCTTTGAACGTACGGATCCTTTAAATCCACTCTATATGATGACCTTTTCTGGAGCAAGAGGTAATTTATCACAGGTTAAACAACTTATTGGTATGCGAGGATTAATGTCTGATCAAAAAGGTGAAATGATTGGGTCAGCAATCCAAAAAAACTTTCGGGAAGGGTTAACTGTTATTGATTTCTTAATTTCTTCCTATGGGGCTCGAAAGGGTTTAGTGGATACAGCTATTCGTACAGCTGATTCCGGGTATATGACAAGACGTTTAATAGATATTGCACAAGACGTTGTTGTGCGACAATTCGATTGTCAAGCAAAGTATGGAATCTTAGTTTTAAAAACCAATCCATTTTTAAAGAAAAGAACAAAAACATCATTCCAAGAAAAACTTTTAGGCCGAATTTTAGCAAAACCTATTATTGATCCAAAAACAAAAAAACTCCTAGCACATCGTGGTCAAGAAATTAATTTCGAGTTATTAAAAATTATTAAACAAACTGATATTCAAATTCTTAGTGTTCGGTCACCCTTAACATGTCAAGCTTATAGATCTGTATGCCAAACTTGTTTTGGTTGGGATTTAACGCAACATAGACTTATTGAAATTGGTGAAGCTATAGGTATAATTGCTGCCCAATCCATTGGTGAACCAGGAACACAATTAACAATGCGGACTTTTCATACGGGAGGGGTTTTTAGTCGTGAACTTAGTCAACAAATACGTAGTCAATTTTCAGGACAAGTTGAATTTGCAGAAAATCTAAAAACAAACTTTATTCGAACAAATCAAGGTGATTATGGTCAAGTTATAATAAACACCTCATTTTTTGATATTCGTACCTATAAAAATGAAGTTTTGAGAATAAAAGTGGAGCGAGATGACCTTTTATTAATTAAACATCGAGAATTTGTCAGAAAAGGTCAACCTATTGTGCAGGCAGCTGCGCAATTAGATGAATCCGATACAGAAGTTCAAAAAACTTTAACAACAAAATTTCCTGGAGAAATTTATTATCAACCTAAAGAAAAATATAACTTTTTTGAGTATAATATGTTGGTTTGGGTACTTTCGGGAAGCTTAGTTACTCTTCCTTTTGAAGCGAAAAAAAGTTTTCGTATTTTAAATAAACAAAATTATGTTTTTGCAAAAACTAAATTAGTTATTAAATCAAATCCTTTTACTGAGATCATTCGCGTTTTAGATTGTAATAAATTAGGACTAATTTCGCAATTTTATGAATTACAAAATCTAAATATTTTGGTATATAAGATTTATAAAAAAAACTTACCTAAAATAGCTCGATCATATATTTTAAAACTTAAAAATTATCAAAAAATAGTTCTTCGAAAAGATATTTCACCTACGATTTTTCACACAACTGGTTACATAGGACGATACCTAAAAGATAACTATAAAATTTTTGCAAGTGGAATTCTTTATAACTTTAATAAAGCTAATGCAAATTTGTATCGAATTAAAAGTTCGGGATGGATTGAAATAAATAAAGGAACATCTTTATTTTGGTTACCAGAAGAAAATTACCATTCTTTTCCTATAAACTTTACAAGTAACCTAAAAGACGGTAGTTTTGTACAAAACGGTGATTGGCTTTTCTCAAATAATTTTTCATCTTTGAATGGTTTAATTTATCAACGAAAACAAAATAAAAAGGTTAGTGATTTAATAATTAAATCGGGGGTAATTTTCATATTTGATAAAGAAAAAATTTATATTGAAAATTTTTATAAAAAGCTAAATGGTCAATTTTTTTTCCCGGGTGAGATTTTATTTGAGAAAATTTTTATAAAAAAAGTTGTCTATAGTGAAGTAATAATTACATCTTCTAGAATTCAATTAATTCTTAGACCTATTATTTTTTATAGTATTCCTCGTGCAAAAATTTATAGACCCGTAGGTCAGAATTCCTCAGTTCTTAATGATGAAATTATTGTCAAAGCGAAAGTTTTTTTGACGGTTAAAATGGGCGAATCTATACAGATCTCAAAAGATAAAAGAAAAAATCTAATTGAGACTGGTCTCTTTGCTAATTTTTCTAGTAATCATTTAAAACAACAGCCAAATATTGTCGCACATTTTAAAAAGGAAGGTAAAAAACATTGGTCGTTAGAATTTGGACGTTCTCAGGATTTAAGTCAACATAATATAAGTCCTCGAAGACTAAAATTACATCAATATCGAACTCTACCCACAGTAAAATTGGGCCAAATATTAGAACCCTACAGTATTGTTGCAGGTTCAGAATTTGTCGGTGAACTAGAAGGAAAACCTATTGAAGTTCGATCAAAATATTCTAAACGTTATCAATCCCAAGAATTGTTAGTAGTAAGTAATAACCACGTTAGAGCTTTATATTTTGAGGAACTAAATTCTTCTTTAACAAAAAAAGATTTTTTATTTGCTGGAGATTTATTAGCAAAAAGTTTAATTTTACCCCTTGGAGGAAAAATTTTAACAAAGCGAGGTTCGAAACTTGAGTTTAGAATAGGTACACCTTATTTATTTACAGAAGGTGCAAAAGTATATAAAAATCATAAAGATTTCGCCCCTGAAAATACTGTTTTAGGTTTTGTTACATATCGAATTTTTAAAACACAAGATATTATTCAAGGTTTACCTAAAGTAGAAGAAATTCTTGAGGCTCGAAGCTCTTCGGATCGTGCAGTAATTGCTAATAAAGCTGGTCTTATTACAAAAATTATAACCCATCCAAGAAGTCGTAGTAATCAAGTTGAAATTTTATCTAATAATAAAAAACTTCGCATAATCAATGAAGTTCCATATATCGTAGAAGAAATAGAACGTGAAAATTTGGAAATAGAACCTTATCAATATTTAAATATTACTGATAGATTTCATAAAGGTTTAATAGACCCCCAACAACTTTTAGATATCTATTTTGAATATTTTAGACAGCGCGATTCACATCAAAAAGCAACACTCCGCAGCTTATATAGATTGGCTTCTATGTTTATAAAATCCATTCAGGGGGTTTATGAAAGTCAAGGTATTCGTATTGTAGATCGGCATTTAGAAGTTATAGTTCGACAAATGATTATAAAAGCAAAGATTGAATATCCTGGCCAGACTCCTCTAGTTGCAGGCGAATATTTAGATGTTCAACAACTTGTAACTTTAAATGATATGCTAAAAAAAAAAGAAAAGAACCTAGTTTTTTATAAACCTGCTATTTTAGGGTTGACTAAAGCTGCGTTAACAACAGAAAGTTTCATTTCGGCCGCAAGTTTCCAAGAAACGATTAGAATTTTAACCCAAGCGGCAATAGAAGGAAAAGTTGATTGGCTTAGAGGTTTAAAAGAGAAGGTTATTGTTGGAGGTTTAATTCCTTGTGGAACAGGAATATTAACTTTTTTAGATGAATGGATAGCCAAACATATATTTCTTTATGGACGAAGTTTAGTGGCAGTTAAGACACGTCGGAAGTTATTAAGAAAACGCTTAGAAAAACAATCTTATAATTCACAATCATATCAAACTAAGGATAATATGTATTCTTCTGACAAAAATCCTTTAACTCCGGAGAAATTAAAAACAAAACCTAGACTTAAAAATATTAAAAAATGAATATAATGTATTCCCCTTAAAAAATAATCTGTGTTTGTAAAAAATGAGAAACTATTTTTGATTAAAAATTTCACCGATTAGATAAATTATGTATAATTTATTTATTATCTAGGTTAAGATTTTCTATTTTTTAGTCTCAAACTAGTTTATAAATAATAATCTAAAAATATTTCTAAAATATGGCAGAAGTAATACGCCAAACGATTAATCAAAAATTAGCTCGATTCTTTAAAGTTGGCCTTCATTATGGACATAAGAAAAAAGAATGGAATCCAAAAATGGTTCCTTTTCTTTTTTATTCTTTTCCTGAAGTTGATAGAGAACATCACTTTATTAATCTCTATGAAACACAAAAATATTTGAATAAAGCATGCAGATATTTACGTGCAGCGTCTCTAAAGAAAAAGATAATTCTTTTTGTTGGAACAAAAAGAAGGTTAGCAACAACAATTCAACAAGAAGCAATGAGGTGTGGAGCTTTTTATGTTAATTATAGATGGTTAGGGGGAATGTTAACAAACTGGAAAACCATTCAAAAAAGAATTCGACGTTTAAAAATTCTTGAGACTTTGCAAGCCTATGGTATTTTGAATTATTATCCTAAAAAAGAATCAGCGAAGTTAAAGCGTGAATTAGAGAAATTAAATAACTATTTAATTGGTATAAAAAATATGCCTTATCTTCCTGATGTTGTTGTTTTAATAGATCAAGAACACGAATTAACAGCAATAAAAGAATGTAAAACTTTACAAATTCCAATTATATCGATTATTGATAGTAATTCGAATCCAGATTTAGTAGATTTGGGTATACCTGGAAACGATGATTCTGTAAAAGCTATTAGGTATATTTTACATAGATTGGCAAGAGCCATTGCAGGATCGCAACAATCATCAAAACTTTCTTCCCAATTAGTATCGGATTAGCTATTTTTATCTGATTTTTAAAATAGAAATTTCTATTTATATTCTTTTAGAAGATAATTTTTCTATTTCTCTTATCTTGCCTGATTGGAATAACTTATAATAATGATCAGATAGAAAGTCGTTTATTTCGATTTAAATTGTAATTATGATAGCAAATTTATCGGTCTTGCTTATAGCTGATCTTGATGTAGGTAAACATTTTTATTGGGAAATTTTTGGGTATACGCTTCATGGACAAGTATTTATTGTAAGTTGGCTTGTGATTGCACTAATCTTATCAGCTTCAATTTTAGCTACTACAAATGCCAACCAAGTTCCAAGAAATACTTGGCAAAATATTATGGAAATAGTTGTAGAATACGTTCAATCTATAGCTAAAAACCAAATGGGTTCAAATTTTAAGGAATGGGTTCCTTTTGTCGGGACTTTATTTCTTTTCATTCTACTATCTAATTGGTTAGGTGCACTTGTTCCTTGGAAAATAATCCATTTACCAGAAGGTGAACTAGCAGCTCCAACAAATGATATAAATACAACAATTTCGTTGGCACTAGCAACGTCAATTACTTATTTCTATGCAGGTTTAAAGAAAAGAGGATTTTCTTACTTTAAGAAATATTTTCAGCCAACACCAATTTTATTACCAATTAACATTTTAGAAGATTTTACTAAACCTTTATCCTTAAGTTTCCGATTATTTGGAAACATTTTAGCAGATGAATTAACAGTAACAGTTTTAACTTTACTTGTTCCAATTTTAATACCTCTTCCTATAATGGTTTTAGGTTTATTTGCAAGTTCTATTCAAGCACTAATTTTTGCCACTTTAGCTGCTGCGTATATTGGTGAATCTGTCGAAGGTCATCACTAAATTTAGAACTATTAAAAAGAAAGCTGTCAATTTTTTTTTCTAATATTTCAAAAGGAAATACTATGGCAGATTCAATTGTAGCAGCAGCATCAGTTATCGCTGCAGGATTAGCGGTTGGTTTAGCAGCAATCGGACCTGGAATTGGTCAAGGTACTGCAGCAGGGCAAGCAGTTGAAGGGATTGCTCGTCAACCAGAAGTTGAGGACAGAATTAGAGGTACTTTACTTCTAAGTTTAGCCTTCATGGAAGCCTTAACTATTTATGGGCTAGTTGTTGCATTATCATTAATCTTTGCAAACCCTTTCAGCTCTTAGTTTAAGCCCAACGTGGGCCTCAACAAGATGATCTAATTATTGATCATCTTAAAAATGGCCCCGATTTTCTTTAAGTTTAATAGAGTTTCGGGATATGTATACTTCATTACCTTCTTTTTACGTTGGTCTAGAAAAAACTGGTGGATTGTTCGATATAGATGCTACATTACCAGTTTTACTGATACAATTTTTTCTACTAGTTCAAATTTTATCCTTAGTTTTGTTTAATCCTATTCAAAAGATTTTACGACAACGAGAAGAGGAAATTGAAAATAATTTAAAAAATGCACGAATAACACTTGAAGAAGTAGATAAATTGCAACAAAAGATCCGAAGAATTTTACAATCAGTTCGTGATCGACATGCTATTCGCGCAAAAGAAATAGAATCAAAACGACAAATTGCACTTATTAAATCAAAAAAATATTTAGATACTAAATTAAGACAAACTCGCGAGAATATGATTAGTACATACCGTACTAAAGCAACCCAAGCTGGAGATTTAATTCCAGGCGTAGTTCAAGAAATTAATAGATATCTGCGAGTTAGACCCCCAATTAACCGTATTTAAATATAGAAAACAGGGGATATTATCGAACAGAAAGGACTTCTTATATGAGTGAAGCTGGGTTTGGAATTAATACAGATATATTAGAAACAAATTTAATTAATATTATCCTGCTTATAGGACTATTAATTTTCGCATTTACAGATTCAGTTCGAACAGGTTTAAAAAGTCGTCAAGAACGAATTTCGGATAATCTTGATAATGCGGCTAATAGATTAATTCTTGCAAATTTCCGTTATAAAGATGCTGTTGAGTCTTTAGAAAACATACGTACAAAGGCTATTGAGTTACAACGAGAAAAAATTCAAGAGCTTAAGTTAACAAAGGATTCGAATTTCTCACAATTCCAACCTTATATTTTGGATGAAGTAAAAGCTTTAAAAGCATTAGTTTTAGGTCAATATAGATCATTTGATCGTCAATTAATTAACCGCTTATTCCGTTCATACCAGAAACACGAAAGCCTATCTTCTCAAAAAGTGCTTTCAAAAACCACAACGCAAGGCCGTTGGTAATAAAATATACAACAATCATTCAATCATATGGGATGTGTTGACAAGATCCAGTTAAGCCAAAAATTAATTCAAAACTTTGTTCGAGCATTTTTAGTTGTACCAACGGCGTATGACATGTATCATATTGGTGTTTGGTTTAGAACATTAGCATATTATACCGCTCAAACATTTCCAAGTACTTCATTACTACCAAAGCAAGGTAGAACTGGACTAACTAACAGTTTAATAAGACAATCATTCAAAAATCACATTCGTTATAAACTTTCATCACGTCGTAAAGACGCGGAAGATTTTGTACTTTCAAGGTTATTATTACCGACATGGAAATCTTCGTTTAATGGAGAATTTGGTTTAGTTATTGGAAATTGGTTTTATGAAAATTTTCGAAATCGCGTTGTTTCGTCATTAATATCTATCTTACCATCAGTTTTTGATAGATTATGCAGAATGCATCGAATTCGAATTGTAGATGAGATTTGTACAGTGGAGGATTGGGCATCAAGATTTAATGCTGGTAAATTAATGGATAAACTTTCTGACGTCTTAGATTTTACAGATGAAAATCCAGCTAAATTGAATCCTTCTGATCATGCGTTCTTAATTAAAAAACAAGTAACGAGTAAAAATATAATTCGTGGTTATACTTGTAGACTGGATTCAGTAGTGTTTAATTTCACTACAAATCGTTTATTAGGTTCGCAGTTACTTGAGCATTTTTCTGATTAAAATATCTAAAAATTAATAATAATAATTGGATATTAGCATTTATAGGGTTTCTAGGAATTTAGGATAATTAACAAAGTTGATAAATTAAAATAATCAAATGAGTAATGTTTTCTACGATCAACTTGATGAATTAGCTACACGCTTTTCAATTCAAGATAATTTTGTTAAAGAAACAGGTACAGTTATTCAGGTAGGTGATGGTATTGCCCAAGTTTATGGCCTAAATTTTGTTGTTGTAGGGGAAATTTTAAATTTTAAAGTTCCTAATGCCGAAGGTGAAATTATAGGTATAGCCTTAAACCTAGAAGAACTTTATACAGGTGTTGTTATTGTAAACAATTCTACAAGTATTAAAGAAGGTACTGTAGTTGAAAGAACAGGACGAGTGGCTACTGTACCTATTGGGTCAGATATGCTAGGTCGTATCTTAGACCCTTTAATTAGTCCACTAGATGGTAAAGGTCCTATTACTATCGAAACATCAAGAGTACTTGAACCCACAGTACCCGGTATTGTTGAACGTCAATCTGTATGTGAACCTCTACAAACAGGTATTGTTGCTATTGATTCAATTATCCCTATTGGTCGTGGACAACGAGAACTTATTATTGGTGATCGACAAACAGGTAAAACAAGTATTGCATTAGATACTATCATCAATCAATCATCAGAAGATGTAATTTGTGTCTATGTTGCTATTGGTCAAAAAGCTTCTTCAGTTGCTTCAGCAGTTCGAGTACTAAGTGAAAGAGGTGCCTTAAAATATACAGTAGTTGTTGCTGCAAACGCAGACGCACCTGCTCCAATGCAATATATTGCGCCATATGTAGGAGCAAGTATTGCTGAATATTATATGTATACTGGTCGTCATACTCTAGTAATTTATGATGATTTAAGTAAACAAGCACAAGCTTATCGTCAAATGTCATTATTATTACGTCGACCTCCAGGGCGTGAGGCTTATCCTGGTGACGTTTTCTATCTTCACTCTAGATTATTAGAAAGAGCTGCAAAATTAAATGACGTTTTTGGTGGTGGAAGTATGACTGCTTTACCTATTATTGAAACACAAGCTGGTGATGTTTCGGCATATATTCCAACTAACGTAATTTCAATTACTGATGGACAAATCTTTCTTTCAGAAGATCTGTTTAACGCAGGTATTAGACCAGCAATTAACGTTGGTATATCTGTATCTCGAGTAGGTTCAGCTGCACAAATTAAAGCTATGAAACAAGTGGCAGGTACTTTGAAACTTGAATTGGCACAATTTGACGAATTACAAGCCTTTTCTCAATTCGCATCAGATTTAGATCCTGCTACTCAACGTCAATTAGCTAGAGGTCAAAGATTACGTGAAATTTTAAAACAACCTCAATATAGTCCACTTCGTGTTGAAGATCAAATAGCTTTAATCTATAGTGGAACAAAAGGCTATCTTGATGAATTGTCAATATCAAAAATCAAACCTTTCCTAGCAAGTCTTCGTGAAAAACTTCGTTCAAAACCTGAATATTCAAAAGGTATAACTGAAGAGAAAAAGTTAACTCCAGAATTGGAAACTTTATTAAAAGACTTAATTGTACAAACTCAAGCTGAATTTTCAGAATCTTAAGTTTTTATACCCCCAAGGGAATTCGAATCCCTGTTACCTCCGTGAAAGGGAGATGTCCTAGGCCACTAGACGATGGGGGCTTGTGTTACAAGACAGTTATTATTTTGCTGTTATCCACGAGAAATGTCAAGTGTTAAAATAGTAAATATTAGAAATAACTGAAAATATGTCAGGTGGATTTATTTAGTCTTATTTACAATGTTCAATTCATTTATGAATCTACAAGTTCTTAGTCAGTTAATTGCGTTAACACTAATATTATTATCTGGACCTATTGTAATAGGTGTTTTAGCTTTTAATAAAGCTAGCTATCTTTAAATGTATTCTTGTAGAAAGCTATCTTTATTTTATTAAAGATAGCTTTCTACAAGAATATATTTAGATATAGAAATTAAAAGTTTAAACCGTAAATACAGCGAGTAACGCGATTTGAACGCGCGACATCAACCTTGGCAAGGTTGCGCTCTACCCCTGAGCTATACTCGCAAGTTTTTTTAAGTTCCTTTGTACTTTATTAATCATAAACTCTATACTAAAGAATAGAATTTATGATTAATAAACACTAGTTTTTAGCTTGTTGCACGTTTAAATTGTTGTAAAGCCAGTCTACCAATATTATAAATTACCCATGCTCCTGCAGCTAAAACTGGTATAAATACAACAAGGATTCTTCCGTCCATGTAGTTTTTTCCTTTATAAATATAATATTATTTGTAACATCCTACCTTAAAGGAGTTATTAAGCCAAAAGGCTTATACCTGACACCACATAAAAACATTAATTTTTTAGGTGAGTTGCCTGGGGCTCGAACCCAGAACTTTTCGGTTAAAAGCCGAGTACTCTACCATTGAGTTAGCAACCCAAACCCCTTTTTCAGGGGTTACAACAACAACTTATACCATTAAAACAAAAGACTGTCAATATTATTATTCAGCTGAATTTTCCCAATTCTCAGAATCTGATAAATTAGGACTGAATGAATTATTGAAATCGTCTTCTTTATCTTCTGCTGATTTAGTTTCAGACTCTGCTTTTATAAACCATTCAAGTTCATGTAATACTTCCTCTAAGCTTTGTGGATTTTCCATTGAAGGGATAAAACGTTGAACAAAATCTTTTTGATTTTTTAAAACCCACTTATCGTCGTCAGGTAAACCTGAATAAAAACGTTGGTAATGATCTATAGCAGCTCTTAGTCTAGTTTCTTGCTCATTTATACGAGCTGCACCATAATAATCATTCATTCGCAACATTTCATCTTTTTCCTCTTGCATAGCAGCAAGTCGCTCATAAAACGGACCGATACCTGGAGGATGTTTAACAGCTTTCATAGCAACTAAAGTACAAGCTTCATCAATTACATCAATCGCTTTATCAGGTAAAAATCTGTCTGCTATATAACGTTCAGATAATTCTACAGCTTCAACTAATGCCTCATTGGAAATAACAACTCCATGGAAAGATTCAAATGCTTTTCTAACACGTGATAAAATCCGTACTGTAGAAGCTGGACTAGGAGGTTCTACAAGAATAGGTTGAAATCTTCTTTCTAAAGCTGGATCACGTTCAATATATTTTTTATACTCATCTGTTGTTGTGGCTCCAATACATCGAATTTTGCCTCGTGATAAAACAGGTTTAAGCATATTAGCTGCATCCATTGTACCTTCTGCAGATCCAGCACCTATTAAGGTATGAATTTCATCAATAAATAAGATGGTATCAGGAACATCTTGCGCATGCTCAATTAATAATTGAAGACGTTCTTCAAATTCTCCTCGATATCTTGTTCCAGCAACAAGTGCACCAAGATCAACAGTGACTACACTTGCATCTAATAGTTGTCTTGGAACTTCTTGGTTTGCAATTTTTTGTGCTAATCCTTCTACTAATGCTGTTTTTCCAACACCAGGTTCACCTATAATTACAGGATTATTTTTTGTTCGTCGACATAAAACACGTATCATTCTATCGAGTTCTTTTTCTCGCCCTATTAAAGGGTCAAGTAAACCTAATTCGGCAGACATTGTAAGGTCACGTGTAAATCTGTTTAATTCATATAGTTCATCTTCATCAAGTTCAAAGTAGACTCTATAGTTCATTTTTTCCTCGTTTTAAAAGCTTTTCTAAAATTTTATCTTAATTTTACTTAGAGAGATTTTTTCATAAATCATTCTAATGTTAAAGTAGATAAACCTTTAGTTTTATCTTTTAGATTTTAAAAAGTTATATTATTTTTTTAAAGATTACGTTAATTTTATATATAACAAAAATTAATTCAAAAATCCAAAATTAATTATTATTGATTTATTAAATCTAATTTTATTTTATTTATCTTTTCAACAAGAGCTGACCCTATACCAGTATTAGATAGCCAATCATAACCTTTTTGATCAACAATTAATCCAAGATCATACTTACCGTGACAAACTATACGACCATCTTTCATAATTTGAATTTTATCAGGTCGAATATATTCTAAAAGTCGACGATAATGGGTGATTAAAATTAAGCTTTTGGATTGTTTTAAATATTTATTTTCAAATAAACTGTCTAATTGGTATATTAAAATTGTTTTTGATAAAGTTTTTAATGCGTCAACATCTAAACCTGAATCAATTTCATCTAATATCGCTAATTGACAATCGGTAATTGCCATTTGAAGAACTTCGTTTTTTTTCTTTTCACCACCCGAAAAACCTTGATTTAAAGGTCGTGGTAAAAAAGCAGGATTCATATCTAAAATTTTTACATAATTTAGAATTCTATTAGCGAAACGAAAACTTGCATTTAGTAAATCTTGTTTTTTTTTATAACGGGAGTGATAAGCTAATCGTAAAAAATCCTGATTTGTAACACCACCTACTTCTATTGGATATTGAAATCCTAAAAATAAGCCCAATCTTGCCCGTGTTTCTGGTAAACATTTAATAAGTTTATTAGTTCTAAAAGTTAGCGAACCATGAACTAGATTATAACCAGGATGCCCTGCAAGAATCTTGGCTAAAGTACTTTTTCCTGAGCCATTTGAACCCATAACTATTTGAATTTCACCTGGTTGTACACTTAATGTGACCCCATTTAAGATAAGTGGAGGATTTTTCTTTCCTTCTTGACCACTTGTTGTTACTCTTAAATTTTTTATGCCTAACATTTCTGGGTTTTTGTTCATAGTTTTATCAATATTTTTATAGTTAACACCTCTTTTGAAGATTTAAAGAATGTTTAAAATTGTTTTACTGTTAAGTAATACTTTTTTCGACGCGTAGATCTAATAATTTTTCAGCTTCTAAAGCAAATTCCATAGGTAGTTTTCGAAATACTTCTTGGCAAAAACCATTGACAATAAGTTTAATTGCATCCTCCTCGGGGATTCCACGCTGATGAAAATAAAATATTTGTTCTTCTCCTATTCTGGAAATAGATGCTTCATGTTCTACACGTGCGGTAGAATTTCGAACATTAATATAAGGAAATGTATTAGCTTCAGAATGATTAGCAAGTAAAAGAGAATCACATTGGGAATAACTTCGCGCTTGATATGCTTTGCGGCCAAATTGGATTAATCCACGATAGGTATTTTTTGAATGTCCACCAGAAATACCCTTCGATAAAATACGACTTTTCGTATTTTTTCCTAAATGAATCATTTTTGTCCCAGTATCCGCTTGTTGATAATTTGTTGTTAATGCTACAGAATAAAATTCACCTTGTGAACCATTACCCATTAAAAGACAACTAGGATATTTCCAAGTTATAGCTGATCCTGTTTCAACTTGTGTCCAAGAAATTTTAGATTCATTACCTAAACATAATCCACGTTTCGTTACAAAATTATAAACTCCTCCTTTTCCTTTTTTGTCTCCAGCATACCAATTTTGAACAGTGGAATAACGTATATGAGCGTTTTGATGGGCTACTAATTCAACAACGGCAGCGTGAAGTTGATTGCTATCATATTTTGGTGCTGTACAACCTTCCAAATAACTTACCATACTTCCTGTTTCAGCAATAATTAATGTCCGCTCAAATTGACCTGATTCTTGATTATTGATACGGAAATATGTAGATAGTTCTATTGGCGATTGAAGGTTTTTGGGGATATAAGCGAAAGAACCATCTGTAAAAACTGCAGAATTCAAAGCAACAAAATAATTATCTGTTATGGGTACAACACTTCCTAAGTATTTTTTTATTAAAGTTGGATAGTTTTGAATGGCTTCAGAAATTGAACAGAATATTATTCCCAGTTTAAGTAATTCTCTCTTAAAAGTTGTAAAAATAGATACACTATCAAAAACAGCATCAACAGCTACATTAGCAAGTCGTTTTTGCTCATTTAAAGGAATTCCAAGTCGTTCAAAGGTTTCTCTTAATTCAGGATCAACCTCTTCGATAGTATTTAATTTTTGTTGTTCTTTTGGAGATGAATAATATTTTATAGCTTGATAATCAATTGGTGGATATGATAATTCTGCCCAATTCGGATCTTTAAGCGATTGCCATTTTTCAAATGCTCTAAGTCGAAACTCTAATATGAACTGGTTATCCTTTTTCTTTTTCGAAATTAATTTTATAGTTTCACTATCTAAACCAGATTTAATTTCATCAGATTGTATTGCTGTAGAAAAACCATACTTATAATTATTATCTCGTAATGGTTTAACACATCTTTCTTGAAATCTTGTTCCATTTCTAATAAGTGAAATTTTTTTGTCCTCTAAGAAAGTTGTCATATTTGTATATATATATATTAAATATTTGATCTATTTTAAAATTTTATATTAATTAAACTTTCGTAAAACAAAAAGTCAGATTAAATACAATTAAGCAGAAAGGGATTCGAACCCTCATCCTAACTAGGGTCACATTTTGAGTGTGATGCGTCTACCAATTTCGCCATCTGCCCTAAAAAATTATTTTTAATATATTGGTAATATATATATAAGTGAAAACTCTTTAAAAAAGACAGTTATTATGAATTTTTTTATTTAAGAGTAAATTTGCTATAATCAGATATGGAAGAAATTTATAAAGTAAATTTTTTATATGATCGAATTAAATACGATTCAAAGCTTTTTAATGGATGCAACTTTCTTTTTATTAATAGCAGCAACTATAAGCAGTTGGATTAATCTTTTCTTTTTAAACTCGAATTTATGGTCTTTAACCGCTAAAATAACAAATTTGGGGTCTACTTTCTCACTTATCCTTCTTTTACTAGTAAGATGGGAAAGTGGAAAATATTTTCCATTAAGTAATTTATACGAATCAATTTTATTTTTATCTGCGATTTTGTTAATTGCTCAACAACTAGCCGAACTAAAATTATCAACAAGGTTAATTAGATGTTTAAATTTACCTTTAGTACTTTGTTTATATTGGTTTGGAAATTTTGGTTTACCTCCTGAAATGAAAGTTATTACAGGATTGGCCCCTTCTTTACAATCTAATTGGTTAATGATGCATGTTAGTGTCATGATGTTAAGTTATGCTACACTAATTTTAGGATCTCTTTTGTCTTTATTATTCTTAATAATTCAATTTTTTTCGTCAAAACAAAACCAATCAACCCCCTTGTCATTGTCGACTAGTGGAATACAAGAAAATAACATAATAGAAACTAAAAATATTCAATTATCTCTTTTAGAGGTTATAGATATTTGGAGTTATAGACTAATCGGCCTAGGATTTCCGTTTTTAACATTAGGTATTATCTCAGGAGCAGTTTGGGCAAATGAAGCTTGGGGTGCGTATTGGAGTTGGGATCCTAAAGAGAGTTGGGCATTAATTACATGGTTAATCTTTGCAATATATTTACATACTAGATTAATTAAAGGTTGGAGTGGACAAAAAACAGCTGCAATAGGCAGTTTAGGGTTTGTAATTATTTGGGTGTGTTATTTAGGGGTGAACTTCTTAGGTAAAGGATTACATAGTTATGGCTGGATTAGTTGATTTTTGATTTGGATTTTATATTAATCCAAATCAAAATTTCATTATATTTTTTTTCTGATAAACGATCTCAATATATGATTATCTAGTTTTATTAATGATTGATATAAAGATAAATTATTAGGTAATAGGTTAAATCTTATTTCAATATAATCACCAATTTTTGAACCTTTTATAGGGTAAGATAAACTTCGTTTTCCTCGATAACGAACAAAAATATTATCGGCTCCCCACTCACGAAGAGTTTTAGCATAATAATAACCTAAAAACCGAAGTTGTTTAGGTGAATAATCTGATGAAAATATCAAAAGCGACTCATAACGAGATAAAGAATTTTTCATAAAAATTAGAATAAAGATTGACTATAATTTTTAGACTTCTGGAAAGTATTTTGTATTGAATAAATTTAGTAAATGAAAATCAAAACGGAGTTTTGCTCGATTTGTTAAACCACCTAATTGAATCTTATCTATTTTTTTTACAATCCAGATTCTGGAATAGGAAAGGTAACTTATAAAAGTACTTAAAATAAGACTAGCAAAACCTAAACATAATAAGAGTTCACCTGGATCTCCACGAACTTGTAAACCTGTACAACTTAAAACATCAATAATGCTTGTACTCAAAGGTAAATCTAAGGAAAAATTTTGTCCTAATTCATTATACGAAGATTTTGTTGTATTAAAAGACTGGAGTAAAAAGTCACCTCTCAAACTTTCGAAAAATACAATTAAACCATCATTTGATAAAGGAAACCAACTTATCCACAGTCGTCGAGCAGATGTAGATATCGAGGTAATAGGAAGTTGGTAGTAGAACTTATTTATTTTACATTTTAATCCTATTATATCCCAATCAGTTTGATACCAAATAACATTATTTTTTAAAAAAGGATGATTCACTGATAAGGTAAAATCGATTGATTCATTTCCAGATTCATTTAAACTAGAAATATTAGTATAGAATTGATGAATAAGACCATTAATGTGACTTACCCAAAAATCATTAACTCGAATGGGATAAATAGGCAAATTTTCGATGAGATGGTCAGATGGAAAGTTCTGAAGATAAGCAATTTCACCTTTTGGAATGAACTCTTGAGCTAAAATACCACCTAAAGCAGAGATAAACGATGCTAAAAGAATCAAAATAAGACTTAAATGAACAAAAACTGGACCTAATCGACCAGCTAATCCTTGACATCCATATACGGATTTTGATTTTTGAAATAAGAAATAGTTTGTACTTGATAGTCGCGAAATAATAAAAGGGAACCAATTTGTCGGAAATATTAACGATCCATCAAACTTGTCATTTTCCCAAAAATTTTTTAGAAAATTTAAACTTCTACAAAAATCAAATGAAGGAAACTGTTGAGTGAAAGTACAACTAAGAAGACTTAATCCTAAAATAATATTTAGGATAAAAAACCATATGTTGTTAAAGACATTAGAAAATCCCAAAAAAGAAGAAAGACTACCGAGTAAACCAGATAATCCATCCGTGTTTGGTAAATTTTCTAAAATAGGTTTATCTGTTTGCTCAACAATTGATCCTATTAAACTACATAATATAAGAATCGTTAGTATAAAAATTGCAAACTTAATATTTGATAACCATTTTAGAATAATTCGCATAAAACTTAAATTTCATTTAGTTGTGTAGTATCTAAAGAGCCTAATCTTATCCGTCCTGATCTTGCCCATGATTGTAATCTTTGTATTGCTTCTTGATGCAGTTTGGCTAAAGGTACACAACGATCAATTTCATTTAGAATATCTTGAGTTTTAAAGTCACGTCCTTCTGAAAAGGCTTGGTACATTGCTTCAATGATTAATTGTTGAATTTCCGCTCCAGAAAAATAAGGTGTTAAACGACTTAATTCATTAGTATCGTAATATCCCCAACTTTCAGTTCGAACTTGTCTTAAATGAACTTCAAAAATTTTCTTTCGTTCATTTTTAGTTGGTAAATCTAAAAAGAAGATTTCATCAAATCTACCTTTTCTTATTAATTCCAGCTGCAAACTTTCAATACTATTTGCTGTAGCAACAACAAAAACAAAAGATTTTTTTTCGGCTAACCAGGTTAGTAGTGTACTAATAACTCGACTTGTTGTTCCACTATCACCAAACTGCGATGAGTTAGATAAACTCTTTTCTATTTCATCAATCCAAAGTACACATGGGGATAATGATTCAGCTATTTCGATCATTTCTCGAATTCGACGTTCTGATTCACCTACAAGTCCTCCAAAAAGACGGCCTGAATCTAATCGCAATAGAGGAAGTAACCAATCATTAGCTATAGCTTTAGCTATCATTGATTTTCCTGTTCCTTGAACCCCCACTAGTAAAATACCCTTTGGAACTGGTAAACCATAGTTTCTAGCAGCTTCTGAAAAATGTAATTTACGTTTATTAAGCCAGGATTTTAATCCTTCAAGACCTCCTATATCATTTATTTGTTGAGAAGATTGCCAGAACTCTAGAATTTCAGTTCTCGAAATAGTCTGACGTTTTTCTTCTAAGATGTAGTCTACTGTAGAAAAATTCAACTTTTTGTTGGACGCCATAGCTTTAGCTATTAAATGTCGAATTTTTTCTAACGGTAGACCTCTACATGAATTAACTAATAGATCAAAAACTTCATTATTTACAGGTTGATCTAATCGTTCAATTAAGCGTCCAAGTTCTTTTTCTATTTCTTCTAATTTTGGTAAGGAAAATTCAATAAATACGAATTTATCTGTTAATTCTTTAGGAATAACATTTTCAGAGTGAATAAATAGAAGTGTTTTAGGTTGTGTTCGAAGGAAAGGTGTGAAGTTTTTTAATTCTCGTGAAATCGAAAGATCTGAGAAAAAACTGGAAAAATCTTTAAATATAATTAAGGATGCTACTTGACTATATATGTTGCGAATTTTAGATAAAGCTTCGAAAGGATTTCGTTTATAAGCTTCATTTAATATTGTTGGTGTAAACCCATTTATAAAATCCCAAGTATAAATAACTCGTTTTAACTTTGAAAAAACTAATTTACGAATTACATATTCAACCCGTTCTTCTTCAGAACTAACAACATAGATTAAAGGGGATTTTGCTTTTACTAATAGAAGTATTTCTTCCTCAAAACTCATTTTAGTAGATCAATAAAAAACATTTAGCTTAATTGTAAGTACTTTTTGCTAAACGTTTTCTATTTTTTCTTCGGCGTGCTTTAATAATGTTTTGTCCTGTTTTACTTTTCATTCGGGCACGAAAACCAGATTTTCGAATTGATTTTTTTTTAGTTCCTTCTAATGTACGTTTTGTCATATTATTATTTTTTATAAGTATAAAATAAACTCATAATTAAATTATCATTAAATTAAAAGTTTTTTTAATTTTAGCATAAACTTAAACGCCAAGATAGGTCTTATTTAATTCAATAAAATTAATAAGACTTTGAATTATTAAAGATTGAGTTTGAATTAAAAGCTCAGAGAATTCTTGACTACAAAAACGATTGTATTCTATTAGTGGGTCTCTTTGAGCATAAGCTTGTAAGCCAATAGTATCACGACTTAATGCAATTCTTTCCCCATATTCCATCCATTTTTGATCCATGGCTTCTAATATTATTTTCTTGGAAATAGATAAAAATTCTTTATTAATAATTTGATCATAAGAAATAATCAAAGAAGCTGATAATAAAGCAGATAAATATAAATATTTATTGGTATCAATGTTAAAGCTTATTCTACTTGCTGGTAAATATATATCTATTTCATTCGAGGATTTTGGAAGATTCATTGATCTGAAAGAACAAAGATTTAAAAGTAAATTTAAAGGTTCATGATATTCCAAGATTGATTCTCTAAAAATAAAATATAATCTTTGATGATATTCATAGATCTCTTCAAAAGCGGAACTAGATTTACGATTTTCGTATAAAAATTTTTCTACACGGTCCTGTAAACTATTAAATATTTTATTTAAAGCAATATAATCAGCCCCAGAAAAAGAATTTAGATTCTCACGTCCCATAAAAGGTAGAAATATATTAGGGTCGTAACGTTTTACCAGATCGTCTTCTAAACTAATAAAAAATCTCGATTCTCCAGGATCACCTTGACGACCAGAACGACCACGTAATTGGTTATCAATACGACGAGATTCATGTCTTGAGGTTCCTATAATAAGTAATCCCCCTAGATCACAAACCATTTGTCGTCCCTCTGACCACTGATTATTACAATAATTTAATAAAGCAATATATAAATTTCTAATACGGATATCTAATGAAGTTTGTGGTACATAAGATTCAATATCACTAACTTCATCAAAATAATTTTGAATAGCAAATGTATCAAATTGGACTAATAAGTTTTTCAGATCAAAAAGTATAGTGTTAAAATTTCCTAATCCTACACTTAATCCTATGTCTAAAGGATTTGAATTTATTAACTGATAAATTAATTGTCTTAACAAATCATTTGCAATATACTTTAAATTTCCACCTAAAATTATATCCGTTCCACGACCTGCCATATTCGTTGCAATCGTAACGGAATTTACTGCACCAGATTGAGCTACAATTCCAGCTTCACTCTCAGAATTTTCAGGTTTTGCATTTAAAAGTTGACAATCATCTAAACCTAAACTTTTTAGTGTTTCGGCTATGATTTCAGAATCTTCAATAGTAGTTGTTCCAACTAAAACAGGTCGACCTGTAGAATAAGCTTTAACAATTGTATCAATGACCGCACGAAATTTTGCCTTTTTTGTTTCAAATATAAAATCATCCAAATCTTTTCTCTGGATGGGGCGTTTTGTTGGTATGACAACAACCTCTAGACCATAAAATTCACGAAATTCTTGTTCAGATGTTTTTGCCGTTCCTGTCATACCAGAAAGTTTTTTATATAAAGAAAAGAATTTGGGATATGTTATTGAATTCAATGTTTGGCTTTCAGGAGTAATTTGAACATTTTCTTTACATTCAATAGCTTGGTGTAAACCGTCTGACCATTTTCTATCCTTGGCTACACGACCTGTAAACTTGTCGATAATTTGTATTGTGTTATTTTGTACAATATAGTCTTGATCTTTCTGATAAAATAATAACGATCTTAAAGCATTTTCAACAAAAGCAAGCCAAGGGTTTTTTGGATCATAAAGATCATTTGTTTGAAAAATTTCTGATAAAAAATTATATCCTTCTTCTGTTAAACTTGCTTGCTTACTTCTATATTTGGCTGTAAAATGTCTGTTTGGAACTAATTGTTTAGCTACCCATAAAGCTTTAGGATATTTATCTGAGGTTAATTCTCGTGGTGTTGATAAAATTAGTGGTGTTTGTGCTTCATCGATTAAGACCGAATCCACTTCATCAATAATACAATAATTAAAACTTCTCAAAACTCTTGTTTTGATAGAATCTACCATTAAATCCCGCAAATAGTCAAAACCTACTTCCGTATTTGTTGTATAAGTAATATCACATGCATAATTATATTGACGTTCTAATGTTTCCATACCTTCCCGGATTAATCCTACCGTGAAGCCTAAACTGTGATAAATAATCTGCAGTAATTCTTTATCTCGTTTAGCTAGATACTCATTAACAGTAACAATATGGACTCCTTGACCTTTTAACGCTTGATAGCAGGCGGGTAAAGTTGCAACTAGTGTCTTTCCCTCACCAGTTTTCATTTCAGCTATTTTGCCATCGTTTAAAACTAAACCACCAAGTAGTTGAGTCTCAAAATGTTTTAAGCCTAGTTTTCTAGAAGCAATTTCTCTTGTAAGAGCAAAACTTTGAACGATATCTTGTGTTCGGTTTCCTTGTTTGGAGTTTTGTTTTCGTAATTTATTAACAGAAAATTTAATCTCTGAGTCGGATAGTGACTTATATTTTGGCTCTAAAGATAAAATTTGATCCACCAAATCATAATAAGCAGGAGATATTTTGGGTTGACGAAAAAAAGTACCTATATTATCAATTTTAAATATCATTTTTGGTTTTAAATTTTTATTAGTTTATAAGTTAAGTATAATTATAGAAATAGCCTAAGTGATTGCTAGCAAAACAAAGAGGAAACAATATTTAAAAACGAAATTCATGACGAATACAGAAATTTTTGAAAACTCTAAACTATCAAGAAAATTTTATGTCTCTTCTTCTCTTTTAGAGGAAAAAATTTTAAGAAAATACATTTATTATAAAATTCCTCTTCTTTTTAACCTTTATGAAAATAGATTAATACATTTTGAATTTTTAAAAGAGGTTTTTGCTGATTTATTAGAAAGTAAAGAAATTCTTCGATTTAACTTTCAAAATAGAATTTTCTCAATTTATAATACAAAAAAGAATTTTTATCTTATCAAAAATTCTTTTTTCCAAAAAGCAAAACTAATCTTGATTAGTACGTTAGTAATCTTATTAATACGATCATTTCCTTACAAAATACTTCTTAATGAGAATAAAAATTTCTTTAGACTTTATCAAAATAAAATATTAAGGATTCTCAAATCACCAATATCTTTAACTCTTCTTTTAATTAACAAGTTGATTAGAAAGATAAAAATTAAGATGTATATTCTTGACAAAATATTCAAAAATATTTTTTTCAATTTTTCTTTCCATTTAATTTTAAAATATGGACAAAATATTATTGTTACTAAAAATGTAAGTCTTAATTCAGAAACTTATAAAAATTTGTTTAATAGTTATCACAATCTGAAAATTTTGAACAATTTTAAATCTCTTTTTATTTTTTGGATTTATTTAGTATTTAGTGATTATCTTTTATTAAATCGTTTTCTGACAAAATTTAAGACTAATTTAATTCATTCTTCTAATTAAATTCGTTAAGAAAAGTATTACTTTTCTTAACGAATTTAATTTTTTATCAAAAGAGAACTACGAAAAATCTACGAAATCCTAATCACATTAAACTTTCAAAAGTTCTATCTAAAATAATTAATAATTTTATTAGTATGTCGAATAGCAGTGATAATTTAGAAAAAATGTTGTTTGTATCAGACGAACCGACAAAAAAGACGGCTCAAGAAATTTTTAAAAAAAGTTTAACCTTTTCTTATCAGGTTACGAGTAGTAAAAAAACATTTTCTAATTCTTTAAGTTTGAGAAACAAAAAATTTAATTTTTTGAGAAAACTTTCAACCCAATATTTAAAGAAAAGCGCAAATAATCTTACGCTTCAACAATCCTATAAGGGATTATATAATAAAGCTTTAAAAAATTTTTATGAAGGTTATAAACTCTCAATATATAGTTTTGTTTTATTAGTTTATTTAAGGACTTTAAAAAAATTACAAAAAACTTATCAGGAACAAAAGAATCTATATAAAACTTATTTTAAAATAATCTACCCAAAGTTAAATCTTTTAGATATTTATTGTTCAAAACTTTTTAAAACAATAAATAATTTAATAAAAAAAATTTTTAATTTATTAGTTTTCCTAAAACTTAATTTTGCTCTAAACTATAAAAAAAATCTAAGATTTTATTCTTCTTCATCTAACTTTTTGAATTTTTTTTACCAAATGGAGAATAAAATATTTAAAATTTTTTATAAGACGTTAATTAGATTCCAAAAACAAATAAATTATCTTAAAACTAATACACAAATAAAAGTAGTAAAACAAAACTTGCTAGCTTTTTTGGATGAATTAGAAAAAACTAAAGGTAAGATTAAACAATTCTTTCTATATTTCCTTGCTATAGATAAGAAACAATTTTTTTCTTATTCAGAACGTTTTATTCTTATTTTTAGTATTTATTTTTTACCTTTTATTTTCTTGTCAACACAAGCATTAGTTCCCTTAATAGATGAATATGAATATGTAATTGTCAACCCAGTTACAAGTTCAGTTTTCAATAAAATTCCTTTTTTAATTGATCTTATAAAAGTTTTTAGGCCTATTATAACAAATCCAATGCTTTTGTTTTGGGTACCTTTAGGTTATTACTTAACTTTTACGTCCGCTTATCGCTCATTAAAAATTTCTTATAAAGTTGCCTATAATGGAACAATCGCAGCGATTTTTCTAATAATTAATTATAGTTGTGTTTTAATGCAATTTATGATGAAATTAGCTTTTGATTCGGTAAAAATTATCCATGATATATTTTTTACTTCTTACTTAATAAAGCATTTAGGTAAAAATAAAAATAAAGAGCGAGATGAAGCAATGAAAGTTTTTGCTAGTCTGGTAAAACGTTACGATTCTGAAATAAGAAAAAATTATTATGAGTTTTTATTATTAATAAATCATCGTATTTTTTCACATTTAGCCTTTCTTAGTCTGGCTGCTTTAGTGTATAATTGCATATATTATATAATTCATAATAAAAATCCCGAGATCATACTCGTAACTAAGACAGCACTTGCAACAATCAAAAATCCTCAAGAAGAGGAGTAGAAAATCTATCCCAGAGGATTTTATTTACTAATAAATGATTAGTTTAGTAAGAAACAAAGTTCAACTCTATGTTTTTGAAAATCCAAAAATAGTAAAGGAAACAATTTATATGAAATACCACTTTATACTTGCAACTAAAGAATTTTTATTTGAATTAGAAGCTCTTGAAGAGGTTCTAAGAGAAAGAGCTCATTATTATACAACTTCTAACAAGCAGGTAGATTTCTGGGTTCTTCCATCACCTCAGTTTTTAGCTCCCTATTTTAATCAACTTAAAAAGCTTCTGAATAATAATCCTCAAGAAAATTTAGTAGCTATAGTATCAACAGATGTTGATTTTATAAATTGGTTAAAATTACGTTATCAAAATGTTATTTGGGGGAATTTTAATGCTCCAAGTGAAAAAATTTCTCAACCTTTAGCATACAATTAAAATTTACTGCAAAAAATTCCAAAGATAAGAAAAACATATGACAAATATTTATAGTATTATTGAAAGCTTTGGTAGGCAATTCTGGGTTGAACCTAATAAATTTCAAGATTTTTCTAATTTTAAAATAACAAGGAAACCTTCAACTTTAAAATCAAGGCAATTTCGTATTGATTATTCACATACCCCTGAAAGAGCCACAAGTATATTATTTGATCGTGTAATGTTTTTTGCCGATCAAGACAATGTACAACTTGGCAAACCTTTACTAGAAAATTTTCGTGTTGAGGGTAGTTTATTACCTGGTATTCATAAAAAATCGAAACTTTTTGTCTTTAAGATGCGTTCAAAGAAAAGATTTAGAAGAAAACTGGGTTGCCGAATATCTACGCGAAGAATAAGATTTGATAATATTTTACAAATTACTAAGACAAAATCAAATTTACAAATCCTAGTTAAAGGATCTAGTATCAAGTCTAATTAATAATAAAAATTCAATTTCAATATGGCACATAAGAAAGGAGCAGGTAGTACTAAGAACGGTAGAGACTCCAATGCAAAAAGATTAGGAGTGAAGGTCGTTGGTGGACAATTTATTCAAACAGGACAAATAATTCTTCGTCAACGAGGCTATTCTTTTAAAGCTGGTGATAATGTAGGAATAGGTAAGGATTATACTTTATATGCTTTAAAAGACGGATATGTTGTTTATTCAGATACAACTGCAAATAGAAAACGAGTTTCGATTGAAGCTCAATCTTGGGAAAAGTTTATTACAGAAATAGGTTATTCGAATTGGAATTATTTTATAAATAATTCTTTACAGTCGACTAATTTATAAGATTAAATCTGAACGTATAGGTTTAAATCGTAAGATGCTATCTCATATAGCAGTAGTTGATCCTAAGATGTGGTCTCTCCTAGCTGAAACTCTTCAGAAATAGGTAGAGACCAAGAAAAAAAAGTAATCAACCATATTAGTAATTTTCTAAATCTAAAATTTTTTATTAAAAGGAAAGGTCTTCACAGATGAGCATTAGCTCCTCAGGTGTGAAAATTCCCGAAACGAAGTTCCCAACAATATCGGTTGGCGATACAGTAAGAGTGGGAGTCTTACTTATTGAAGGAAATAAAGAACGTACACAGTTTTTTGAAGGAACAGTACTGGCAATTAAAAAGCGAGAGGGAAGAAAAATTCTTAGAGTAAGAAAACTTTCACAGGGAATAGGAATTGAAAAGCTTTTTCTTCTAGATTCGCCAAAAGTTGTTTCAGTAGAAAGAAAAAAAATCACTAAAGTAAGAAGAGCAAAACTTTACTTCTTACGCGGACTAGGAAGCACAAAAACAAAAAAATTAAAAGATCAATCATGGAAATTAAAATCAGGATCCTAGAACAAAACTATGGTCACTTTTACAGACAAATGGGAAGTAGATAATGTTTGTTTTAGTTCTAGACTCCTTGTGGGAACAGGAAGATTTGAAAATCTTGAGAAAACAAAACGGAGTATTGAGATTTGTGACCCAAGTCTTGTTACTGTAGCCATACGTCGTCTAGAAATTCCAAAAGAAGGTGTTGGAGGGCTTCTGACCGCTGTTAATTGGAAACGTATTTGGATGCTTCCAAATACAGCAGGTTCTAAAACCCCTGATGAAGCTATCCGATTAGGGTTCTTAGGTCGAGAAATCGCAAAATCTTTAGGTCAACAGGAAAATCGTTTCCTGAAGTTAGAAGTTATTGCAGATGATAAATACCTAATGCCTGATCCACTTGGAACCATAAAAGCTGCTGATTATTTAATCAAAAAAGGTTTTAGGATATTTCCTTACATAAATACCGATCCTATTTTAGCTACTCATCTAGAAGAGTTAGGTTGTACTACTGTAATGCCATTAGGTTCGGCTATTGGTTCAAACCAAGGTCTTAAAAATTTAGAAAACATAAAAATTATTATAGAACAGTCTAAAGTTCCAGTAATTATAGATGCAGGTATTGGTCGTCCTAGTGATGCTAGTAAAGCTATGGAAATTGGTGCTGATGCCGTACTTATTAATACAGCCATAGCATCGTCAGCAAGACCAGAACTTATGGCCCAAGCGATGAAATATGCAGTTTTAGCT